TTTTCTTTAATAGAATGAATTCTAAATCGACTCAATTGAAGAAAGCCTTATATTTATTTGAAGAAAGCCTTATATTTATTGTATAAAGTCCATTTCGGCCCTAAATTTCAATAGAATCTCCCTCTTTCGCCTGACTTAATAAGTCAGCTCTTGAAAAAAACCTTACTAGAAATCTCAGCCAGATCCTTCCCTTTTCGCCTATCGTCTCCGCACCTTCTTACTTTGCGTCAAAAGTCTTACTACGTTTGTTCGAAGCAGGTGAAACCCTTCTTATAGTATTGTATGATATTGAAGAATTGAAGTCATGTTCATCGGATTCTCTTAAGAGTGAATTATTCTTAATAGCACCTATGTTAGTGCAACTTCGTCGCGAAATATCTCCATCAAAGAAAGATCAGTTCCATTGGTCCATTGTATATTTATTATCGTACGCAAATATATCTTCAGAGTGAGTCTAAAGACCGCCATCGGTAGCTGATTAATTTGAAGGAGAAGCTCTTTCTTTGCCTGTGCCTAGCCCTTGCCTTTTGAACCAGGCCTTTTCAGAGCCTTTGGCATCTCTGCCTGCTGATATTATCTATTAGGTACCGATCCGCAGGAATAGAGATAAGCTATTAGCCTTCTTTATAACATTCTTCACCTGAACCCGGTAACCGCTCTGTATAGCGAGCTGAGAATCAGACTTTTTCTGAATCTAAAGTCAAGTAAGGGACCGAACTAAGATCCACTATATACAAGAAAGAACTGAGTTCATAAGTCATTCCAAAGAATGGAACTCGACGAGAAAGAAGTTGGTACAAAGAACGGATTTTATAAGATAATCAGATGATTGTGGTCGCACATTCAACATAGCGTTCGGACTCACCTACTAAAACCAGCAGTTTTTCCTAGTGGGACTTGGAAGAGAGAAAGCACTTGAGCGTTCCGAAAGAACTTCTGTTACAGTTGCTGGCCGGTTCTTTTCAGACCGGAAGTCCATGCAAGCCGGGCTGACATTAACCAATCGGATACCTCCCTCGAAATGGCCAAGGCTTGATAATCGGGTATAACGGCCAAGGCTTGATAATCGGGTATAACTCGGAAGCCGGCTTGCGCTGGATTGGCCTCTGGCAGGCATCGCAGCTCTTACCGTGTGCTATGCAATCTGACAGGCCCGTAGGCCAGTAGTGGCCGGCCATGTCTCCGGATCAAGCAACGCATCTTCACAAAGCCATGTGCCCCACTTAGGGGACTCAGTGTTTAAGGGTCGTGAAGTGAAGGTGGATGGAGTAGTCCTTAAAGCTGATGTGATTCCTTTAGGACCCCATAATTTCGACGCCATCTTGGCATAGATTGACCATTCAAGTATCACACCCTTTTGGAATGCCATTCAAAAGTGATTTCCTTCTTCGTGCCAGTGTAATTCCCCAGTAGAATTAGTGGGATTGCCCCTATTCCCCTTCTTCCCCGAGGTCACTCCCTCTTGTATTTCTTTTTTATTCCTTCTCGCTGTCCCAAGATCAGAAAACCCCTCTGTACCAGAGATAGCCTTCTTCCTTTCCTAGTCTTCCTTCTTTCTAAAGTGCAGTCCATCCTGCAGGAGTTCCTTCTTACGTAGAGTCAATTGTAGTTCTAAGTCAATGGAGTGCTCCTTACACCAAAGCCAGAGCTAGTTCTTTCCAACTATCTTGTAGCTCTTTCGATCATGCCTATCGTTATTCTCTCGATCCAGGCGAACTTACTTCGATGTAAGATAGAGTTGAAGTCTTAGGGTAAGCAGCTCCGTACACCATTCGTATATCAGCAGTTTCTGTCCTAAGGTAAGCTCCTGCATCTCTAGTGATAAAGGCATATAGTTTTTCTGCCTTGCTCGTCTTATCCTATCCTATGTATGGTTGGAACTGTGACCTGAAAGACCATTGTTTTCGTGCGTAGCCTCCCTGCTCGCCTTAAGAAGGTTTTGTTCAATTGCTCTCTCTCATAGAGAGTGATTGTTAAGACTCCACCTGTCCCTCTTACCGCTTCTTTCTCCGAGCCAACCTTTTTGCCTTCTCCTCTCAAATCTTAAGCTGCCTTGTGGTAAAGCCGTTTATATCGTTATATAGCATTTCCGGGTCGGGCGAGCAAGGCCCTTTTTTCCATTTTTCATCCAAAGGAGTTAGTCCATTTCGGATTTCCGTTGAACGGTATAGTGGACAGGGAAGAGCTCTATCGTCTAAATTCCCTTTCGATGCAATGTCGTCTTGTCAGTATATACTGATACTGAAAAGGGTCTTGATGTGCGATCACGTTTTTTTACGCTCGGCGTGGTAAGAAGTAGGGCCTGAGTCTCAATGCATGGAAGGCCAGGATTTCACTTTCGGATAGCTTTGCATTGGCTCGCTCCGACTTACGAAACACGCTTCGCTGTCTCGCCCTGAACGCTGCGGGTCAGGCACCCCCCGTTGCATCAGATGAGGTGTTCAGTTAGTTACACCAGTTGGGGAATCCTCTCTCATTGCCAGTACGACTGATCCCTAAGATTGGGTGTGCCACAATCCCTTAGATCTTGTGAGGGCCTTCCTTTAGATTATAGAATTTCATCTTTCCACGGCATGCGGATTTGATTCAGTGATGCGTCAAGTCACCTTACATGGCGGCATGGTCGTCATGGATGGAATAAGCGTTGAGCGAACACCGTTAACTACAAGATTAGGTGGTCTACCATCAAAGACACTACACTCACCCGTGGCTACTTGTGAAGTAGGAAAGACGTCCATACTATCCATAATATAAAGACCTTTTTTGTCGGTAGGAAGCGTGTGTAATCGCTTACCGCCTTTGAGAATTTTCATGTTCGTTCTTTCGAGAATGAGGAGGCCCACCTTTGTTGCTCGTTCCGCCTGCTTGCGTGCTTGTAGAGGATAAAGGTGGTTCGACTATTCATAATGCATCTTCTTTATCTAAAGGGCGCTTCCCGGAAGGAAAGGATTGAAGCACCTTTCCCACAGCTCATGGGCCGCGGTAAGTGGAAGTAGAATGGCTTGGTACGCGCCTGCTTTTGGGAGTTTTGATGGGCTTCGTCATTAGTAGTGGGGAAGCTGGCCAATTCACAATGTGATTAGTAGGTACGGCACCTCAAGAGTCATCTCAGTCATAGCCCTTCCTTTCCTTTAGTGAGAGGACTTCTACGGTCTTTAGTCTAGATATGTAGGAGAATCCTTATAGTAAGAGTAGGCTATCCATTTCCCTAGCGAGTTAAAGCAAGTTCTTCAGTAAAGAGACTTCCTTGAATAATAGAATAGCATCCGAGTAGAGCCCCTTTTTCTTTGTCTTTTTCGAGGATTTACCTTTTTACAACTGGCCTTACATCTAAGACTGCTATGTGTAATACACTTCCCTAAGCGGGCTTGAAGTCCGATTTTTCTAAGACTGGTGAGATGGTCTTCCGAATACGAAAAGTTTGATCTTATCTTGCCAGGAACGATGACCCAATGCATGAGATTATAGGATAGAAAAAAGGTCCGGGATTGCTTTCTTGCACGTATTTCGAAGACAGATTAGCCCTTTGATGCATCCCATTGGTTATCAACTCAATGCGTAACTACCACTCCAACCTAGCATTTACTCGCTACGCAAACTGCTATCTGCCTTGAATCGTAAACCTGTCCTTCTCCTTACGTCGAATCTTATTCGCTTCGATACGCTTCGCTACGCTTCGCTTTTACCTTCGGCCCCTTCGACTGCCTCTTTTGAATGCCTGGCATACCGCTATGACTTTACCCACTAGCTGTATCGACACGCTCGCACAGTGCATTCCCAGCAAGTGTTCTGGAGTTACTGCTGCGTACATATCGATTGAATCTTAGGTTCTAACTGCACAGATAGCTGTCCCTCTTCTGGCATTGCGACTCACTTACACATTCAAAAACTTCTATTGCTCCACTCGGGAGAACAGAAAGCGTACTCATTGCATGGACCTAAAAAGTTGAACAGCACTCACAGTCAGAACAAGCAGGCATCACAAGCAGACTGCAGTTTCCCGTAGACCTTATTTACTGGAAATTATACTTGGAAGACCTGCTTACTCCTTCTATCTTCAACATCCCATTCTCACAGGATGCCTTAAGCAAAGCTAGTCACGTCCCCTTTCACCTGGCCAGACACAGATGGTTTCTCTACAATCTCACCAATTCCGGAATCCTTCGTAGCACTCTTTTCTCCATCTTTCTCTTTCCCTTTCTCTGCAGAAATAATTTCCATGGGGCATTTACCAGTATGTCCCAACATTACACACTTGAAGCACATCATGCTTAGGCCCTCATATTCCACCTTTTGCCAGAAAGCATCCACCCGAACCCTCGGGACAAGGGTGCCTCTAAGATCAATTTATACACAAACCCTAGCAAACTTGCCTCGGTATACATACCTGGTATTTTTATCTACTTTTGAAAAGCTTTACCAATTGTCTTTACGAGCAGTCTTTCATCATAGTATGAAATGGGAAAGCGAACCCATACAGCAGTGGAGTCTATAGAAGCCTTTTCCGGTCGAAATTCAGGTCGCCATTCACGCACGGTCAAATAATGCCCGAAGATCACCCATGGACAAGAGCAAACCTGTAATCTTCTCTAATGGAGAAGCGAACAAGCCAAAAAACCTACCCCAAATCAACCAGCTCATATTCCCCTTTGATACCCCAAAGCTTCTGTAATTTTGATTCCACCATCTTCTTATAGACAATTGAGCGCTCCAGCAGTTTGATAATTAGGCAGGCACAAACGGAACTTGTTACGAATCCGGTTCCTAAAGGAATCACTAATCGATATACAAGGCCGACCTGAATAAGTAGAAACTGAGATAGTTACATCACTAGTCTCCGTAGCTCCATACACATCAAACTCCTGATCTCCTTCCTGACTTATATCCAGGTTTTTCAACCCCATCACACTATCTCTGAAAGAACGTTGCTGAGAAGCCCCAGCAGCCTCTGAAACACCCACCAAATAAAAGCCCAACCTTTCTAAACTATACGATACCACTCGCCATGGATGATACGATTTCAAGAGATGCGTATCTTACAAGACCGGATGTTCGCACTTATTCATCAAAGGAGGATCTCTTCACTTTTTTCTACAACAGAGAAGTCAAAGCAAACTTGTGCCTTCCACACAAATGACATGATGACAGTTAGACTAGTTCTGAAACCGAGACTTTTAAAACATCGTAAAGCCTAAAAAATGACCTAATTCGTAGAGGGGGACTCTTTTTACAATGCAAAAAGGAAGGGCTCAATCTTAGGTTCCGCTATCACATAGTAGTGATGAAAAGCTTCCCGTAAAACAGCAGATAATAAAGCAAGCGGACATTTCATTCAAGTGTAAAGTTAAATTCAATCAAATAAAGCCCGGTGACACTCACTGGCCGACAGGGCCTGAAGCTGACTATTCTCTGAAGCTGACTATTCTATAGACCGGGAAATAACTCCTCTACTTCTCTCTTCTAGGCTCGATTACTCGCTAGGCGGATGCCCTCTCTTTCTTATTACAGGGACTAGAGCACTATCTCGATCAATCTCTTTCATTTCTTCAGCTCCTCAATTCGGATCCGAATCGCGATGCTCATCATTCACATCAAAGAAGACCATCAGCTAGAGTCCCATTGCTCGTACTACGCCCTTCGGTTAGCGGCCCTGGTCCCTTTCGGTGATACCATTCATAAAAGTCAATCATATATGATCCTCTTTTTATCCCCTTCCCTTTCTAGTCTTTTCGATTCATTGATTCTATTGTTGTTTAATTGATTTCATTCCGGAATTACAATTCTATTCTAGCAACTCCATGAGTAAGACGCGCTTAATAGGGCTCCCTTCGTTCTCTTCGCTGCGTTATATCATATAAAAGCATCTTCGTTCGCATCTGAGCCTATTTGATTTCGTGCTTCGTCAGATGAAAGGTCTGGTGGAAGAAAAGGGGATGCCTTCTAGAACTGAGGGTGCTATTGCCGAATCTTTCAGGTTGTCAAAGGTTCTCTCAGAAACCAGTACCGGGCAAAAAGGAAAAGTCTCGAAAGGACAACTATTTCACATACATCAATAGCAATCACTGAAAACATGCTTTATTCCCCTCCGCTTTCTCTAAAGAAAGGTTTCGTCGATCCCAGTTCACGGTGAGCCGATAGGAGAAGGGTATGACGAGGTGAGAAAAGGACCAATGCGCGTTGCTGCGAACAGCTTTTATTTGAGCCTCTGGGCTGTAGTAGCTACGCAGAAGCTGAATGAATACAATTTCGGAAGTCGAAGAAGAAAGACTAAGAAATTCAATGAATCGATACTCACTCAAAAAGAAGTCAAAAGATCATCAAGAAATAGGGCTTTTAGGCATAGGGATTGATTGGTGATAGTTAACCGGTTCGGAAATTCTGTTCTAAAATGAATTATGAAATGAGATTTCGATGCTAAGAGTAAGAGGACATGGGCACTTGATGACCTAAAGAAAGGCTCAGCCGGCAAAGGATGCATGCCAATCCAGAGTCGAAGCCCACTCGTTCTTCTCGCCGGGAGCTCCTGTCGGCTCCAACCCCAAACTTCTGTAGGCGCGCCGAGTCCACACCTAGAAGACTTAGAAGAATCTCAGCTCAAGCAATTGAAGTGATCTCCGAGAAATAAAGTATAGAAGCTTTATTCAACCATCCAGCTAAGATTCAACATAAATGTGACTCATAAAATCATATGCAACTTCGTCGGTTCTACCAACCACTAAGTGAAGAGAATAACGGGGAAGTCAACTCTCCTTCTACTCTATCGGGCCAGTCTCTCTCTACGAGCCTACATGTACAATGCCAGACCTCGGGTAGGAGGAAGGAAGCCCATGTAGAAATATGTACACCTAAGAGCCAAGCAAGGAAGGCAACTGGACAGGCTTACAAAGTAAGAATTTCAGAGAAAGTCATAATAAACTAACTCCAGATTCCTAAGAACATTGGGGCCCGCAGTTCGACAACAGCGATAGACGGATACACATAGAATCCAAAATCGATATGAATCTCATAGAATCAAAGAATCAAAATAATGAAATAACTCTTAATAGATTCCTATCAGACAGTTCGCTGCTCACCAACCTGCCTATCGGCCCTCCTCTAAAGAATAAAGGGGGCTGGCAGGGGAAAGCCGAACATCAGCATAAAGACCCGGAGTAGCATGGGTCAAGGGGCCGCCCAGAGCCAAAAGTAAGAACGTACCGACAACCAATTAATCGCGTCAGACTAAAAACAAGAAAATCAGTGTACCGACAAGGCCCATATTCCATGCCGAATAAAGACAAAGCGGAAATCGGAGGAGAACAGACAAGAAAAAAAAGAAGTGATTGCATTAAAAAATAAAGAACGTCAGATGGCTGGATATCCTATTGTTCCCATCGGCCGAATGGATAATCTATCGTCGGACCTCTTCTCTTTCAACCCCTCTAGCTGCCTCAACCTTCTTTGCATGATTCGGGCATGCACACCTGATCCTAGTGGATCACAAAGAACCTTGAGAACAATATTTAGGAATGATGGTTAAACGATTGGAAAATGGGGAATTGGATAAGACAGATGCACATGTGCAGATGAGAAAAAGGGCTTGGTTGAGTGAGAAGGTCTTCCAAGAGCGGCATTCTAGGGGCGATCTTTCTTCGATTATGTCGATGATTCGTTTGGGTGAATACTGTTTCAAACCCAGGAAAAAAACCTTACTCAACTTCATGATCTAATACATCCAACCATACCAACCATACTATTATGCAGGTACAGATGATAGGTATTATCTTACTAAATCAAATGGTAGTGGACTGACACCCAAAGGGTCCTTCCTGTATCAACTGAGTCTAGAACTTTATAAAGCTCTTTTACAAAGACTCACTTAAGTGCAGGTGAAATGTGATACGTGTCCTAAGGTGGGCCCAATTACTCAACCTGATCCCTTTGATCTCTTAGTCTTGCGTGGATATCCTCTACTAGTGAAAGCGGCATCTCAATCCCAACTGTTGGCTTTACCATTTTTAAAAAAAGTATGTGCGTAGTTCAAGTTTTTTTACGATTTACCATCGAATTCTTGCTAATCCTTCCTTTCTCTTTGCGTCGTCATGAGTGCTCTCCTATTCCGACTTCCCCCTCCGCCTACGGTAGCACAGCCTAAGAGTCAACTCAACTCTAGCGGGCCCAACCAGTAGCGTTCGCTGCGACGAAGATAATTAGATGAGCACCTCTAAAAGCCTTTACAAAATTCAAATTGCACTGAGACGGGCATCCCTTCCTATCACATGTTGTCTACCTTGTTACCTAGAACTACTATTGATAGTATTGATAAGCTCAATAGGAGGTTCCTGTGGGGTGATAGCTCGGAGAGGAAGAAACTTCATACAATTTCTTGGGATAAGATCTGTCTTCCCAAGGAATATGGTGGTCTCCAAATCCGGGACATCAATAAATTTAACCTATCTTTCTTGGCCAAACTTGGTTGGTTCATCATCACTGATAAAGATGCTCTTTGGGTGTAGGTGAAAAAAAAAAGAAATACCTGCGCAAATTCGACATCTTTTCTGTATGTGCCAAAGCCACTGATTCATATACTTGGAAAAGTATTCTCTTTGGTAGAGAGGTTCTTGTGAAGGAAATTGGAATTGTGGGGTGAGTAATGGACAATCTGCAAAGTTTTGGCTTGATGATTGGTCTCCATGTAGCCCATTGATTCAGCATGCTATCAGTCCAATCGAGAACGAGGAAAATAATTTGTGTTTCAGCTTATTGTGATGCATCTGGAAGATGGAAAACTGATATGATTCAAGATTGCCTAATAGAGGAGAAAAGGCTATATTGGAAAATTCCATGCTTTAAAACCGCCTAGAGGTGAACCTCCTTCGGCGTGAAAGATTCTAAATAATATTTCTTATGGAATCTTGACGAAGACCTTTTCTTATGTGAGTTATGAATTTGAGTCGAAATAATTTAGAGCAGATTACTTGGCTTTCTGCTCAGTCGGAGTGGAATGGAAGTTACTTTGCTCTAGCTCGAGCCCTTGGTGGCTGTGGTAGCACCTCTTAGGCGTCAGGTTCGAAGTAAGGTTCTTGCAAGGTCTTACCCGGGCAGCTCACTTACAAGCCTTGTCTTAACGGCTAGCTTCTCAGGATATCCGGTATCTGAATTCTCGGCTGGGTCAAAACGAAGTTCTGAATTTGATGATGAGGCCGAATTTGCGGTCAGCTTAGATTGGGAATAGGACTAGGTATAGGGAAAGTATAAGTAGTAGTAGGGACAGCTTCAATCCTAAAGGAATCCTAAAGGATCTACGCTGAATCACAACCCCCGCTTTGCGGACGTTGTTCCACTTTGACCTGACCTTCCTTCGCTTTGCTCGCCAGGGCATTTATCTATATAATATATGTGGAGTACTAACTGCTCCTTTAACGGATATCTTGGAAAAAGCGTTAATGAAAAGCGATGATAGGACGGTGCAAGTGCTGTTCATCCGAAAAGGGACTGCCTGCCTTCCTGCCTATAGGAATAAATTCCCCATATGGAGACATCTAACCTAGACACATCGGGATTATCTGCCCAGTTGACCGTCCTGGCTTATGAATTCAAACATACTCTATATGAATTGATCCAGGATTTGACTGAGCCGCATTTCGATCAAACCTTCTCCGTGCCACATCAGCCTACGGTAGTGCTGATCCTAATTGCGTATAGTGATCACAGATACATCTCGATGCCTTGAAAGTGAGTAGAGGTATCATTGAGTGTCGCTTTCTAGATGAATAATAGTTTGTGAGATAAAGCAGCTTGAGAGCAAGGCTTTTCGAATCCGCTTATGCAGAAGCAGGTTCTCTTGCTAGCCTTACTATAACCTTTAGCTCGTAGCCCCTATTGGTCAGAAGGTTTATTCACTTGGAGTTGCTTGGTCAGCAAGCTCGGTAACATGAGCAATAGCCTGGTGTGAATCCGATGAGGCAGTAGGTGCCGCAACTACATCCCCTCCCATCGCAAAATCCTTATGGATAAGAACTTCACCCTCGCACATAACAAGGTCAGGTGGCTTTGGAGCAGATTGAGAAAGAAAATCAAGAAGAACTTGTTCGGGAGCTGCCAATCTGTTCTCTAACGCTACTTACTCTCGAGGTATTTCTAAAATAGCAGAAGGTTCTTTAGGGTTCGGATTAGGCCCAAATGATACGGTATTCTTGGGCAGACAGGCTGCAATATCTTTAATAGGTTGGGTTTGGGCTTTAGAATCAATGGTTATCTTACGAAAAGACCCAGACTTGTATTGGGTAGGGTGAGAGTAGGGCTTAGCTCTTTCAATTGGCTTATTCTTGACTCGAGACTTCGAAGAGTTGGGTCGAGCCCGGCTAGATGAGCCCGAAGCTTGTGAGGTTTTCTGTGCTGAAGCATTTAAAGCTTAATTGGAGACAAACTGTGTTTCAGGCACAAACTGCGGTGAATCTTCATCTTTGCTTTCTCCTTCCTCGTCTTTTCTTTAACTTCCTTGAAAGACAACCTTGCAAGGAAGATTGCTTATTGTCGGCTGTTACCATCTTCGACTTATCACCTTCTTCCTTCTCAATGCTGCCTGAATTCTCGGTTTGTTCCGGCACCGGTGTACGGCTCGGGCATTTCTACATTCGGTGGCCAACAATGCCACAATGAAAACAAAGAGTATGCAGTGCTTCATATTCAATAACCTGGGAAAGACCCCACACTTGACCACGAGACACCAATGGTTTGGACAAATCCATCTACACGCAAATCCTTTGCATCATGGCTTTATAGAGTCCTACACCCCTTCTTGTAATAACATACAGCGAAATATGCTCCTAGGAAAACTCTTATTTCAACCTTGCCAATCTCTCTTAGCTACCTAGCCTTCTTCTCCTTCTCCAATGTTTCAAGTTGGATCGAAACCCCATATCTCGGCGAGTTCTCAATCCCTTTGATACGTCGGAGCAGCTTCCTTTTGATCTGATAAATATTTCCAAACACCTCCCTTTTAAGCGTCTGTGTAACTGAGCCAATAGCCTCATGAAGGTAAGTTTTGCATCTAAGCTACCTTAAAGACAGCATCAAGATTGTCATGAGAGAGCCAAGCGGCTTCAAAGCGAAAAGGCCTGGCTTCTCTATTTTGGGGATTAGTCATTTGGGAACGAAAGAGAATGGGATTATGATCAGAACAAAGTAGAGGAAGGTTGACGACCTTGGCTTCTGGAAAAACCATTAAAGCTTCTGAATTCCAAAGGACATCTGAAGGAACGTCTTCCAATTGACGGAGTTCAGTAATCATCATTTGACGGAGTATGGTCGATTCCATGTCTTATGGGCTACTTACGCTCCTTCTAAGGCATCTTGCTTCGTTGCGTTGCATCTTCGCCTTTGAGTATTGTGATTCTTTGGATTATTGAAAAAAATGCTCTAAGGAATGAATATCTTTAGAGATCATGCGGATATGCGCACAGAGGCCTTTTCGGGTGCAATCCCTATTTATCCACTCCTACCTTCAGTAATATCAGCTCCGACTCACAGTAGTGACCCGAGTAAGGAGACAAGATAGACCGCTCAATCGGAAAGAAAGTATCTACGCGACAACATCTTAAGTAGGAGCTTACAGGCGAACTCGAACTAGTAGGGCTTTGAGGACGACGATCTTTATCATTACGATATGATATTCAGTTTTCTAAACAGATAGAGCTTCTATAACAAATCAACAACAATAAGTACATTCCGAAAAAGCAGAGAAATTGCAAGAAAGACAATCAACGCCGACCAACGCTTCGCTACCTCATCTATGATAAAATTCTCCTGCATATCTATAATCAAATCCAGTATGATCTTCATACTTTTCTTCGTCTGCTAGAATCACTCTTCTATCAAAGCACCACTTTCCCTTGTTTCGAAGTCTCGTTCTGGTTCATTTTTGAGAATTGATTCTTTTGAAAACGCAGCAATGAATATGACCTTTAGACCCATCTTTCTTCTCTTACGAGATTTTTCATTGAAATCTTAATAATAAATGACTGATTCTAACTTCTTATAATTAATAGTCGACTTTTCGACTATAGGCATACCCCTCAATCATCGACTTACAAAGCTCTTTATTCGTCTATCGGCTCACCTCTACCAATCGAAAAAGTTCTATTCGCTGCTTTTGTTGAAGAGTCAGTCTGAACATCAGCATATAGTCCCACCCGCGGGGGCGGTTCATCGTTTGGCTTGGTGAACTGTTCACGGCTCTGCGAGGTGGCTCCTCGGCTTGAGGGCTACGCTAGGCTTGACGGCTCTGATAGGCTTTCTAGTTTGGGTCTTACTCTACTTGATTATTTGTCTCATCCTCTGTTCGGCCCGGTTCGGTGTTCTCGGTTCTGTCGGGCTTTTGGTCTTCTTTACTGAAAGAAAGATCGATTCTTTAACTAAGGGATTCTTCCTTTCTTCAAAGGGAACGAACGTAGAATCAGACCAATTACCTAAAATAAATCCTTTCTGGATATTCCTCAATGTCCCTTCACGGAACGTGAGAATCGGTGAACCGGGTTTAAAGTTCAGGTCCCGAGTAGGTTTGACTCTCTATTCTTATTGCTGCCATTAGCATCGACTGTGAAGTTCCCAAGTTTCAATACCGCCTAAGAGAGGCTTCTTCTTCTGCCTCTCTTCTCTCCCCCTCTATAGTTCCTGCTATCTCTTCGGTTCCTGATGGTGAGCATACGAATTACCCCCCAGACGGATCAGCTAACATGGAGACGGATGACCAGAACGGGTCTAAGTCTATTGTGACCTTACCACTTGATCAACCTATGACGAACTCTGAGATGTTCATTGATAAGCCTGCTCAGTCAGGAAACTCTCCCCCCCTATTCCTCTATGAAAGATTGTTACTTGGAATTTCCGGGGGGCGGGGAATAAGGTTTTTTTGCGGAATTGCAGAGAGTTTTTGAATCGGGAGAAACCCGATGCTATTTGCTTGCTTTAAACTAAGGTGGAGTGGTGCATGGGAGTTAAATTTTCTCGGAAGTTTCGCTTTGAAGGAGTCTTTGAGGTTGCAGCGTCGGGTTTTGCTGGAGTACTTATCCTCTTATGGAACTCGAGTGCTCTAAACTTGCGAATTCTTTCATGCAATGATCAGTACATTCATGCTGAAATCTCTCGGGGTCCTTCTAGTTTTATTTTTTCCTTTGTTTATGTTAAGCCTTGCTCGGGGAGTAAGGAAATCTTTTGGGATAATTTGAGAATGTTTGCAAGTTCAGTTCAGAGATTGAGTTGATCTCTTTTAATAAAACCCGTATTTTGAATAGCGAGTCAAGTCAACCGGCTCGTCATTTATTTGGTTGGGGTCTAAACAATTCTGTCTGTCATGGTAGTTCCTCATGCTAATTAGAATCTGCATTCTAAGAAGTTGCTTACTCCGACTCCGATGCTTATTAAGAGCGGAAAGCACTAATCCTTAGATCAGCGGTTGAGATATAGAACAAGTACCCCAAATCCGCTACTCCCACTGAAAAAGCAGTCGGGGTTGGATCTCTCTCCTTTGATTCCCCTGCTAGCCATTCCTCAGACAAGGTATCCCGAATCACAAATCCAAATATATATATCTGAATCTGCTTTCGACCCTGTTGAGTAAGAACCTATGGGGGTTTCATACTAGGAATCAAAATCAAGTAACTCATTTTCTCGAGTACCGGACTAAAAGGAATCTCTTTTATCTCTGCCTGCGTAGAGGTGCATTGGTAAGGAGGATCATCTTTGCTTGTTGAAAAAGTAAGTCCTTATACGAGGATTGAAAGAATAGCTAGTTATGCCCCACAATTCCCTATATCTCCTATCTTCATACATCATTTTACTCTGTGCTATCAATAATAACCAGTAGCCCTTTTTATACGGCTTAAGGACCAAGGTCATGGAGGAGACCCGTCCTTAACTTTACGAATAGTTTGGAGAGCTCTTCTGACTCGCAACAAGTTCATATAAGATATTCCTTTTTCACCCCTTACAAAGCATATTCATAAAAGCGAGTCAACAGGAAATGCAAAAGCAGATAGATATCCCAAGGTTGAACAAAGGATTTCGCTTCGGGTTTATACTTTCGAGATCAATGTGTTAAGAAAATGAATATAAAAAGAAGAAATGAATCCCAACTAACATCATCCAATGATAATCTCCACGAAGTAAAGACCAGAATAAACTGCTGGTGAGGAAGTCTTTTCCATTTAATCTTCTCGAGGTTACGGAATCTCTTCCATCAGAGAATCAATTAGCTCAAAGCAGCTCACCCCAGTCTGATAGAAAGGTGAAAGTCCAAAAGTCGACATCAATGCGCACTCAATCAGCCCTATCCAACTATTCGGAATTGGTGGAATAAGAACGCACAGGCTTACTCTTTTCTAGTACTGGTAGAGGAAAGGCTGCCTTCTAGAGCTTTCGAGTTGATAGAAGAACAAGCACAAGAACAAGTTCCAATTCATACGACAGGAATGCGGGAAAAGGAAAACGAGGTACCAACCTCCGCATCAAGACCAACAACAAGCTTTGGCTTGTCAGTTAGGTAATCCGACCATAGCTTTTGCACAAAAGGGATTTCGTCGCATTCATCTTTGCTTACATCAGCCGCTTACCCTGAAAGAGCTGACTTTTTAGCCTTTACTGTTCATAGCCTAACTATGAGCTAGAGGTACTCGGTAGCCCCTTCCTATGCAATTGACTATTTACTTTCTTATAGTCCTGGGTATGGCTATAGAACGGGCATCATCGAACGTACTGATGAAAGAGGCGCTTACCGCTTTCAACTCTTTTTTGGTAGAACCCCACCATGTCTTGAAAACCTTCAACAGAAGAAGAATGAATGTTTGTTTACCAAATTCCAGTTACAGTGGGAGTTGGAGTAAGTATAGGGACGGTTTGTTTGCTACTTAATGAATTTTAGAATCTACACCCACCAGCAAAAGAGATACCTATCCTTTTATAGCAAAAGCTGTTTAGTTAAGGACTGGGTTTAGAGTTTAAGCCCTTGATTGCAACGCACTTGAGGTTTTAGGATTTCCTTCCTTATTTACCGAAAGCGATTCTCAATTGAAAGGCCTACCTGATCCTTCTGTGTATACGGAATTCGGACTAGCGGTTTTTCTTTTCCTTCGATCGTCTACGACTCGTTTAGAGATCCTAAAAGAGTACTTGGGGTGACCTAGCTGGTAAAGTTATTTCCTTGCTTTGCTTATGGCTTGGACAATTTCCCCCCTTGACTTACGGTGCAATAGTTTCACCAGCATCATCATCTTGAGGGAAGTAGGGGCAAAAACCTTTGTGCACAGAGCGACCACATTTAAAACAAATCAAGTTTAGGCCTTCATACTCTACCGGAAGCTTCCTTCAAAGAAGATCTTTGGAACCAAGGGATCATAAAAATAAACTTCAACGAAGCTGTGGTACGACATCTAACGCGCACATATTCGGATCACCTACCGAACAGACTCTTGCGAATTTTACCCGTGAAGCAAACCTTGTGTTCGCATCCAACTTGATAGCTTTTACAACTGCATTTACTACCAAAGCCATAAAAATTATATGGTGGTAATACGAAATAGGTAACCCAAGAAATGCACTCCCACTCCAGCAAGCTACCTTCCTTTTTCGTCCTTGAGCTTTGACCTTCCCTAGCTCCCTTGATAAATAGGAGGTTTTACGATAGAGGACGAAGGAGATGAGTCGATTAATGAGCTGAGAAGGATGATACAGCGGGTGATAGCTAAGAAGTAGACGGTAGGAGTAAAGCGAGGTGAGAAAAATAGTAAACCGAAGAGGCGGAGAGAGAATCGAGGAAGCTCCAATAGTAGATAACTTTTCTCGAGCAGATAGAGCAAGTAAGTCAACAGAAAAAGGCGGAGATAGATCCTTCTTTTACCCACGGTTTCTAAATGATTAAGCGGATAGTGGTGGGTGGAGATTATCTGATTACGAGGATGAAGAGATAAGGAAAAGGTTTTCGTTTAACGTTTTACCTTATTTTTTGAACGGGAGTCCATTTCCTTAATTTAATGAAATTCGAGATTGAGTTGAGAACTTTTATAAAACACCGGGAAAAATGCTTATCTCATCATTTCCTTTCCTAAAAAGAATTCAAAGTTTGCAAAGTTGCTACAACCCCGTATTTTTGCTTACTTATCGATTTCCGGGCAGAAATCGAATTACAAATCGTTCACTTGGATAAAACCCGTCTTTTTTGGATACTTTGACATTTCCACTAATAGAATCTCATTCAAAATGGACAAAAAAACATACTTTTGACCCTAGTGGAGTAACACAAAATCGAATTTTCAATTATCTCTATGAGTTAAATTTCCTTGTTAAGGTTTTCCCACTATATGAGATATAACTTTTTGAATTTCAATCGGCATCATAGAGGTAAATTAGCATGATAAGGTTTTGGCCCTAGGTGAGATATAACTTTTTGCATTTCAATCACGATCAATTCCTTTTTCAAATCCCTCTGCTTTCAGTCGCTTCGTCCTCTTCGATTTACTAATTATTCGTTTCGCGTAGCTTCGCTTTTACCTTACGTACCCTGCTTTCAACAGCTTGAGATAAGCTTCTTCGTCTTCTCCTTATGTCTCAGCCAGCGCTTTCGCCCCTCAAACAACCTCTGCTGTTCTTCCTAGAGGAGAGGAGCTTAAAGTAAAGGTCTTGTCAGAGTCTGCTTCTTCTTCTGATGGTGCTTATGATTGATTTTTCTATCTATAAGGGATTGCTAGAGTACAGGTCTTGCACATAGACTGTAGCAAATAAATAGGAAGGCTTTAACCCATCCCTCCCGGTTAACTTGTGGGAAATACGGTAAAACGTTAAAGGCTAAAATGCAACTTGGAAGATTTGTCTCAGCCCTATTGATTGCCTGTTCGCTGCTTAAGTCGAATAGTACTACGGAGTCTTTATGAGGTGAGACGATAGGTGAATAAAGAAGGTTTACCGCTAGTCGAAGATATTTTTCTTTCTATTTCTATAATAAATTATGGATGCATTCTCAGATCGAGATTGCGTATTTTCTTTTCTACCTATGAGCATTCATTACCTAAGAAGCTGTATTTCTACGTAAAAGCTCAGTTAATTGGCTGTTGATGGGTTTGTCCGAGTATCCGTACCGAGGCCAGTCTCCGATAATGGCGAAGTTGCTTTCCTTATTGGTTTTGATGGGGAATCCTCTCAAGATGTTTTCATCCGCTTCTCTTCCTAAGGTGCTTTCCCAAGGGGTTTTAGAACGCTTTTCAATTGTAGAGGGGTTTTAGAACGCTTTTCAATTGTAGCTAGTTTATTGAATTAAAAATCGTTAATAGAGTGCCCAAGTTATTGAATTAAAAATCGTTAATAGAGTGCCCAAGCTATCCACCTCGGTTGTTGGGTAAGGTGAGAAATTCCACTTTCTGTATTTCAGTATTTTATTTCGAGTACAAGTCTTTAGCTATAAGTAAGAGGGATGCGCTCAATCGGGAAAGAATCCATCGCCAAAGAGTTTTGAGGAAGTTGGGGTATTCCCCAGATAAAAAGCAGATTCTGAGATTAGGGAAGAATCAGCAGTGAAAGCAGAAAGGTAAGAGCTCTTAGGATTAGGAGCTAGTTTATAGCTTTATTCCAATTCCCTATCGAAATCCCAATTAAACTATCCTATCATCAAAGGCGCAATCAAGAAAATGAGCTCCATTCTCTAGTTCCATTCCAGGTGGTGAAGGAGAGAGGGACACAGACCTAACTGGCTTTACTGAGTCCTACATAGACCAGAGGGTCTAAAAGAGCTGACTTTCGTACCGATTATCCGAACCTTTCGCTTAGCAGAACCTCTCGCTCAAAGGCCTTAGCACTATCAGTGTTCAGCCGAACTGGTATAACAAGAGTTCAACTAAAAATTGGTTATGCAAGGAGATAGAAGACGGATCCCTTCGGTAGAGAGTGGGCTTCCCGATGAAAAAGTCAACTATCACAGCTTACTCCTTCAAAAGCAAACTCTAAACCTATGGCTAAGAATCTCATCTCGCCTTTGACTTGATAGGGCTGTTAACAAAGGGTAGCCCAGTGACATCAGACCCACCACATTCAGACAATGATAAGGAATTAGCCACAAAAAGAAATAAAGAGTTGATTCCAATAACGAGTTTTGCCTACGAATGAGTTTTCTAGTTTTTTAGTTTCTTCCTCTGACTCGCCTGAATTCACAGAGATGTGAAGACCTGCAACAATATAATGCTTGATGCAGATTTCAATGCCAAGCTTGGGGATTTTGGTGCTTTTCCTTTTACTTAACTGCAGGAATGCTGACCTCTGCCCCTCCTCTTCACCCCGACTTCATTCCATAGTTGTCCAACCTAGAATAGGATTTCTTCTTCTTTGAAAAATGCCAGATGAGGTTCTGGGTGTGGAGCTTTCCCGCCGCTATTTCGTAACGTCGCTAGGACAGAACGTTGACCTACCTTCCATTGTGCAGGTAGTCGATACGAACTTCAAGCTTGGTAAGTGCCTTGCTTTATCTCGGTATGGTTCACCACATGCCTGTGATCGATCTTTTTCAAGCTAGGCTTGCTATCGGTATCTCAGTCTGCTTTCCCCAAATCTCATCTTCCGGATTGATAGACTAGAAAGTCTACTCTGCTGTTGTTGGAACCGGAATCGGTGGTTCTAGAATTATGGACAGTGTTCTACCTTCTTTTACTATGTTTGCAGTTCAATAGTTCAATTCCTTGTCCCATTTGATGCCAACCCCTTCTCTTGGGAATTACCATCCTTCGTCCTCATCGCAGCTAAATAGAATATTTTTTCTTCGTTCGCATCTGAGCCTATCGGAACATGCTTCGGAGTCATGATGAGACATGATAAAGGCCCTAATTGAGTAAGGCTCTGACAAGACCTCTTAGTATACCCTCGAGCCCAAGGATTCTTTATAGATTACGTAAATCTGTCTCTGCAAGACCTACAACATCAGCCAGTAGAATTAATTCCAGACAATCCACAATCATTAATTCCATATTAATAGGACAATCCACAATCATATGGCACCCAAGTGGCTATGTTAAACTCCATTTTGAAAGCCAATTCGACGCACAATTGCCTTGTCGGTACACATGGGTCAGTTTCCAGTCTTGACTCAGCGGTTCAGTATCTCTTCTATTGCATGGACGATATTAGCCATGGGATGGTTCCCATTAAACCCCTTCTTTAACATATCGACCTAGCTCTGAGAATCTTATTTTATTTCAACATGAAGAAGTTGGAAGTTCTTAGCCTACGACTTGAGCACCATTGACAGGACCGTAGACAAAACAATTGAAGAATTTCTCACTTTAGAGTTCGGTACCTTATAGGAAGATAGAAGAGGAGTCGCTACTCTTAGAATTTAACCGCTTGACTTTAGATTCAGAGAACAACGTGTAAAGGAGTGGGAAGCAGTCGACGCAATAGGACTCTTCTTTATAGGAACCTTTGCCTACCAAACTCCTACTGAGCCTATCTAGGAAAGTCAGTATGGCCTCTTAAAGAAAGGCATAACCTAGAGAGTGGTTACAGCAAGTCCATTGCAGCTGAAGCCTGTCTGGTCAACCACTTGGAACAGATCGAAGCTATAGTTGAAGAAAATAAGAATAGCAGGAAAGACTAGACAACAACCTATCTAGGACTACTATCCCCACCGAAATTGATTGGTTCACTCTTTCTCGATAACTCTAGTGGAGTGTAAGGCTTACCTACGCTTCACTTCATAAAGAAAATAATCATGATACATCTTCATCGACTACCTCTTAATTCCTTCTTTGCCTAAGAAAGTTTAGAAAGCAAAGAGTCGGTCTTCCATTCCCATGGGTTTCCTCCGCTAATTCATCTGATGCCATTTATTCAGGCAATCGATTGTAAACGTGAACCATAAACTCAAGGCAAAACCCAGATAAAAGGTAAAAGGCTTTCATAGACCAAACAAACTTCCTATGCGCAAACCGTTGCTTAAGAGCTGCTTTATCTCACAAAAAACTATTATTAGCGACAGGCATTCCAGATGAGGAAGCAATCATTATACGCAATTCGTAATTCCCGCTTTTGCAAGTCTGAGTGGGCTGACTCCTTTATTCTGGCCTTGGCTTTTGTTAAGTACTAGAGGTCTGTCTCCCCAACTTGCATAAGCAATTTAGTCGCACTTTCTTCAAGAGCTGAGCAAAGGAACTCCCCAAGTTCATAGGTGATGTAAGACAGATCCCTTCTAGAGCGAGTTTCTCAAGTAATAGTGATTATTCGGACTCCTTAATCAGGAAAGTTGAGATAAGATTAGCCAGGCGAAAGAACAAAGAGCAGATTCGATTAAACAACTTCGGCTGTAAGATTGTATAAAGCTACCCCCCTTTCTACTTCTATTATGTGTACCTCCTGAGAGAAGATTCAATGGATGGGGCAATTAGCGTAGTTAATTGAATTGAAGTTCATCCATCATCGGGATAGCCCGACCTTAGCTCATAGGCCTCAAACAAAGGCTTAGCTCGACGCTCGAAAGTCTATAGCTCCTCTGATTCCGAAAGCAGAGTTTATGATTCGAGTTTTTATCCGGGAATGGATCCGGTTGAAGATAGAATGCCTAACTTCTATTTCAGCTTTCGCTAGGATAGACATAAAGTAAAGGCTAGATGCCATTAGCTAGTCTCTTTTGAAAGGAAGGGATCTTAGGAAATTCCTATTTCTTGCTGCTGGTTCGGGAATGAGGTATTAGATTTGGAGTACAGCCCCATAGTTCATCTTCCTACTACTTGTTTGGTGGGAATTCAGTCAGACCCAAATTAAGGAATTCGCGAAGAATCCCATTGAAGCGATCGTAGGGAATCTCTTTTCAGAACTGATACAATTACTGAATTGAAACTCGAGCTTAGAATAGACGGTAAATCAGGCTTATTTTCCTCTGTTACGGCTGAAGCTCCTCCTGTTGAATAAGTTTCAGGTGATACTATACTAACGAGCTAAAGGAAATAGTAAGGGCTTTCCGAAGGGATATAGTCTTACCGTGCTGCTATAAGCCTTTGAAAACTCGAGAAATAGGAAGAACAGTCTTCAAGAGCAAAGTAGCTTAGCCCAGCCCGAACCGAATTCTGATGAATCGATAAACCAGCGCATTCCCTACTTCCATATGTCCCTTCAAAGCCTTATCTTCGTCTCAGAACTCAAGCCACAGGAAAACTGATTGAGGAAGACCCTCACTACCAGCTATTTACCTGCTTAAGCTCTCCTTCGTGACAGAGAAAGAGATGAGAGGCGTGGTGCATTGCCTGAGTACGTGGAGGCACTACTTGCTAAGTAAGAGTCTCTTAGAGTCTTCTTTCTCATAAGAGAAGAAAGCGTTTTAAGTGACCAGACATGTACAGAAAGCGGGTAATATCTTGACATGTACAGAAAGCGGGTAATATCTTGCTTGCTAGTTACCGGATCGCCTTTCCTTGCTAGTTGCTATTCCTTCCGTTTATTCTCGAGCAGATAGAGGGTGAGGAAAAGGGAGACTATTTCTTGTATTTCTCAAGGTTTCATAAAAGTTAGTTTGTTGAGCCAATCTAATGGAAGAGATTAGACCCCAGTCCTACCACTAAACTCAGGATTCCTGTGTAAGCAACTTCTTAGAATTCCGATTAGGCTCGGCTCGTCGGAAAGGAAAGAGAAGATAGAGTTGCTCAAGGAATAGATGAAAGGTATTTCCCTGGATCCGGGAATGGAAGATAATCAGCCTGCCTATTCTACTAACAGCGCTTTCGCCACTTCGGTTCTTACTTAAATAGCAAAATAGGCAGCTCATTTGAAGGCTTGAGTGAAATGTTATAGCTGTTGTCGTTTAGCTTGAGGAGGACGGTATTGAAGCTTGGAGTTACTTCCTTTTATAAAAGCAAAAGCTTATTCTATTGCTGGCAGATTTACATTCATTCGTAGGATAAGGTCGGACTGTCCGCTAAGCCCGCAAATCGTTCGTAAGAAGTCTTCCACGTCGCACCAACCAAATAAAATGCAGCCAGCGAGCCGGAACTGCTATCTTACAAACCCAACTACAATCGCCACCCAAAGGATCCACTTCTTCTTCAATTAATGCCTGATAAGCAGTTTTTGTAGTGAATATCCCATTTGCCGAGAATTTACGAATTTTCCTATCATGAGGCGCCGACACCTTTGGAAACAGATATCCTATTCATTGGATTCTCTTAATAAGAGTTTCTATCATCTTCATCCCCGCGCGCCCCAATGGAATTCACAATCACGTTCTCATCACCGAAAGCGAGAGGATAATTTACAGCAAGGTGAGGAGCGGGGATACCCTTCCTTGTAGCTGAAACAGGAAGCAAACTCAAACCACCTATCTTTAAAACAAGGTCCAAAGGCAATTCAGCATCAGATTCTTCATCTTTATCTTTCTAAACGTTATTTATCTCTTCGGTTGCAACAATCGCTTTCAGAGGAAGATCTTTTGATTTCGCAATTGAGTTTCGATTTATTGATTCTATAGCTCAAGAAATATCTTATATAAAGAATTGAAGTTCATCATCGCGTAGCCCTATTCGCTAAGATCGGACCAACTTGTCTTTTCAAGATCAGAGCAGAGGAAGCATAAGACATCTTCTGGGAAGCTGAATCGAGAACAGGCCGAAGCAAAATACAGTATGGAACGCTTCTTCTTCTGCTGCTGTTAGTATTCATGAACAAGTTCCGACTGAGAATACCCGTTGTCTAATGTAAGGTAGAGTAAAGCCTAGTGTTCACAAGTACTTTCTTTTAGTTGAACTTTGAACCCTTTCCCATCGCAGGTTTCATTGCTTTTCTGCCACAAAAAAAGAAAAAAGATAGCTCGTCATATATAGGGTAAGAACCCCCAAGACTAGTAGGATTCAATTCAACATCTTTTCTCCCCCCGACTCTATTGTATTGATCGAACCGTGGCAAAAGAAGAGTCTATTTCAGGTTAAGCTGATGTGATGTATTGGCCGAGCCCTCAACCACAACGGAAAGATCAACTCTAACTCTGATGGGCGGATCAATTCCAACTCCCCAAAAAGAACCTAAAGTTGCGCTCTAATAGGCCTACAAAGCTTCCTTCCTTTGTTCGAGATTTTCCCTTTATAGACTACAGGGCAAAGCCCAATACGTGCTAAAGGAAAGGCCGTGCCCTATTTTCCTACTTTTAGTCTTAGAAAGCAGAATGCATCTCCGGCAAAGAAAGACCGTTTTTAGCAGCAGTAACGCTCATAGCAAGCAAAAAAGATGAGTAAAGGGGCGAAACGGCGGGAAAGCCAAGTTAAGTTTTTAGAGTCGGAGAGCTAGTAGAGCTCATAGGTTTCTACTGACTAACTTAGTGTGCTTTTGGTAGCAGCGCAGTCATACCAACAATCTATCTTTCATAAATAAGCACTTGCATTACGGTGCGAGATCCGACAAGCTAAGCTCAATCACAACCCACTGGCTCAAAGACAAACAAAGGCTGGATCGGTTCACTGAACGCGATAAAAATAAAAATCTAGCAAGTACTCTAGCAATTAGGTACACGAAAGCCTAACTATAGGGTCAACGAAAGCACAACATTAAGTTGTTCGGCACAACGATCAAAATACCCTCTGGAAGAGAAGAAAATCAAGTAGTCTCCCCTCGTGGGGCTTCGTCTAGAAAGAAAGGACATGCCACAAGAGCGATGACGGTCAAAGAAAGCAAGTGATCTGGTCTCCTCTCTTTTCTTTACTTTTTCCAAAGCTTTCTGCGCATCGAGAAATCAAAATCTCAGTCTCTGCTTCGGGTCCCGGTCCTAAAACTACTGACTTTCCGGCAAGACCGGTTGCGGATTCAAATTCAACCTCGGCTTAACTATAAATAGTTTACGTAAATTTCCCATGTGCTCACCTTCCAGCTCTAAGCCTAGTCCCTACTGATGCCTATTTTTTTGGTCTCATTCTGTCAAACTACTAACTCTTTCTACAGCAGGAACAACGGATTCGTTACGAACACTAACGAAAAGAACTTCTTTGTGTGCATCGCATTCGTTGATGGTTGCAGCTTCTTCTCTCGTTATGCACCTTAAAATTGGGTACGAGTCAGGCTTTCCGGGACTGGCTATCCCGGTGGTATTTTTCTCCTTATTTCGTTCACTCAGGGCTTTCGCACCTTGCCTGGTTATTTTCATACCTAGGAACCCGAGCTTACCTTTGAAGCCCGGATTTCGCTACACCTTCTTCCATCCACTAGTCCCAGTTTTGTGTCCTGGCCCTATTACGCCAACAGCTCCCACTCGCGGGACATATGCTATATCATGATTTTTTTCATCAGACACCAAGCAAAACACCTCCCCTTTTTTCGCCCATAGACTACCATTTCAATGATTCCACTTTTATTTTAAGAAAATAGGTCTATCAAGCTTAGTCTTTTTTTTCGAGGATTGGGCGAACTTAAATTTCGCTTCTTCTGTTAGCTAATTCAACAATGTCAGCTATTGCCCTTGGGCTTGGTTCAGAGTTCTGCCTTCTAGGCTTCTTCCTTAATCAGGAAAAGCCTTTACGCTTTGAGCCGTGTATGAATCAAATAAAAAAGAAAGTGAACCGGATATCCCCCTGCTTCAGAAGTTGGAAAAGATTCCGGAAATTGAAGCGTGCTATAAGGCTCCATAGTGGTGACTCGATATACAGCCTTCACTTGGTCAACGGAACCCAGGATTGGTTGGATCTGCTGCTTCAACTCGGTCAAATGCAACTGCTGGTCTTGGTGCTATATGTTGCTGGGGCTAAAAGTGAACTATGCCAATCACATTGATTAGGACCCATCGCATCATTAACCGGTACCAATCAATCATACAAGGCAGGGCCCTCCCTATCTCATCTTTTCAAAGCCAATTTTCTTAGGGATCACCTGACCACCCAACCCTTTACGTCAATCCCATGAGCTCGGGAGAAGAATCTGAAGTGACCACCTGAAGTAGAGGTCCCATCTCCTTCATCAAGATGCAAAGGAAACCAGCTTTAGGAACTCCTTCTCTATCGTTCGAGTCTATCCCTATTTTCTTATCCAGATGTGTTCAGGCACTTTCCTTTAACATAGGAGAAGAGGTTCTTTTCTTACTATTTAGCTCGTGCTCTAATCAAAGGGCTTGCTCACTCAGGCATCACCGCTAGCGATAGTCGTAACTCCACCAGTCTCTTGGCCTCTCTTGGCTCCTTCGTTTGGTAAAGCAGGTACTTAAAGAGTAAGCGCTTTCATCGATTTAGGGAACTACTCCCGGGTGGTAAGAAGATGCCTCGGGTCCAATAGTTTTTTTTCTGCCGCTACTGGTCGATCGAACCAAAATAAAAAGCAGACAATCCAACTCACGTGAGAGATGGTAACGAACCCCTAATCAACATGGAATGCGGCCTCTCAGACCTATTCAAAGATGGGTAAGTTGTCCTAAGTGTCTTTTAGAGTTGGAAGAAGGTGCATGAGACAAAAGAGGAAAATAGAAGTCTGTCGGTCTATTTTGCTGAACTGCGAAGTCTTTGGCAGGAGTTAGATCACTATCAGGACTTTCGGGCTGACTGTTCGGCAGACGCTCATAAATTCAAGAAGATAGTGTAGAAAGACCTTTCAATCTGTGGTTACCGATCAAGCCTCTCTTTCCTATCCGAGATAACTAGTCGTCACCTTCAGTCGCAGCGGTGACCCTTTTCCTCCTTTGGTCTTTCTTTTGAAATAAGGACTTAGCCCGTGGGTCAGCAGCGATATGGTTTTCTTACCGTTAACTCCCCCTCTGACCATAGGTAGCTGGCTTGATGATTGATCTCGTTGAGTTCCACCCGTCTATCTTCTAAGGCCTTTTTCCCTAGATCTAGAGCTAGAGTTGAAAGGGCTCTCAGTAAGGTTGGTTCTAGAGTACGGAATAAGAAGAAGATCTTTGAAGTCACTAGGGATCAAGAAAGGATCCGCGTGCAAGAGCTAGTCACTAAATCAAATAAGTCTCTTCCACCTATAGGTGATGGAGAGTCTTCCTAGTGCAAAGAGAAAGGATAAGAGCGCAATCTTGAGCTGGTCATATAAGAAAGGCAAGGCTCTTACTTTAGCTAGGCACGCACCTTGGTAGTAGGACGTGAAGCTGTTCACTCTGCTTTCCCTGGTTCCGGTTTACCTGTCGAAGGTGGTATGGCATTGGTTTTTATATTCTATAAAAAGAAAGAAAAAGAAATGACTGCTAGATCAGTAGTTCATTACGCAGACAGCCTAGCACAACTAACAGAGGAAACTTCTTGTATGTAACGAACGAAAGAACCAAGGGAAGGGCTATTACTCGAATCCCGGGCTATAAGGGCATTCGATGGTCTTCGAGATGGTCTAGTTCCATTCCAGAGGGATCGATTGTCTGGACGATTAAGCAAGCTTCCTTTGTTGATCTCGAGATTTGTCTAACTCTAGTCTTTTTAGAGATCGATTTCTTTAACTAATGTTCCGATACAGAAAGATGGAATCAAAGTCCTAGTACTATACCGCGTTCGTTCGAAACTATTCTTGAAATCTGACTTTAGGGCCTAAACGTTTACGGTCAATAAAGGAAAGATTCGCAACACCGCTTATCTTCTATACTCTCCGCTAAGCTCCTCGGTAACAAAGAGGACTCTTATAGACGAGATCTATTCTCTTAGCTCGGTGTACTCATGGTAAGAAAATCTGGGTACTGGAAACATCCCCGAGTTTGGGAATTTTCAATTTGGGTGACGGTATTCTGCCTAAAGAGTAGACACAGGATAATTAAGAGTATAAGCTCGATCCGCCTTCTACAATTTCTTGAGTTAGACCTAAAATAGACGCAGAAAGGGACTGATAGTGCTTCCATCCTATCTATTGAAAACAAGAGCATAGAAGTAGCTGACAGGCAGGGCATTAGAAAGGGGCTCCAACTAGCTTGGTAGAAAGGATATCGACGGGTTTTATCTGCTCAACTGATGCGAGTCTTAGACCTTATCGGAAAGACTGAGGTTCTAACTCATACGTATGGCAGCCTGATTGGGGACATTCGTAGCCTACTCACACGCAGCTGGGATTGTCGACTCTAACATAGGCTACCGGGAAGGTCATTTTTCGGCAGATGCTTTGTCTAGCCTGCGAGATGGAGAATGATGCTGGGTTATTAGAACAGCCACCACAGTGGGTGCTGCAGTCTTTGCAAGCGGATGATAGGTCTTGTTATAGCCTCGAGGCTTTACTATTAACTAGCCTTAGTTTTTTGCTTTGCTTTCTTCATGTAACCAAAAATAAAAGAAAGAATCTAGAAATACTCTGAATCAGCGATAAAGAAAAGCAATAGAATCTACGACCTGTACGAGGGAATGCCCTCTCCTAAATCATTAGAGATTGGGTATGTCTTGAAGAGACTTTATGCAGATGAAAAGGAGTTAGGAAAGTCTGGCTTTTGATTCTATTCATTTCATATCGATTCATAGTAGCTATCTCGAATTAACTTACTTCTCAAAGCGGTTGTTACCTGGAAGAGGAGACTAGCTTTCGTACTGTGTTAACCGAATATAAGACAACCTCATCTGTCTATCTACCTTTTTCACACATTTCGTCGCGCTGTCCCACTGGAATCAAAGTAGGCAAAGCGAAGGGAAAGAGAATAGAAAAACCCAGTCCGAATTAGCTATTAAAGCTATTTATACGAACTGCTAATAGTTCAAGCGTGTAGGACAGGGGAGCAGTAACTCTAGCTCATCCCAAATCCGTAATCAATGATGAACCAACAGATAGATAGAAAAATCCCTCATAATCATTCCCCTTCTCTTGCTTTGAAATGAATCGATTAGTCTCAACCTTTGACACTAGCTCGTACACAAGCCTATTACCGTCTGACAACTCGTGAGTAGCTGTTATATGTGTCCCTCCTGATCTTAGCATGCCCAGAATAAACTGCTGTAAGTCAGTTAAACTACTCGGTTGTTGAGAAAGGCTTCTCTTCCGGTTAAGCGGGTTTATTGTATTTCTTCCTTGCTTCTGGTTCTACTTTACGAGATTATGAACATTCATTCAATACGTAAGATCGCCCTTTACGAGGAATCTAATTAGCAAACTCCAATTGAATATGCAATTGAGCTAGTAACCCATGGTACCTCATTGGTCTTTGAATGCTTCGATCTTTCTTCCTTTACTTTAGGCGAAGAGGACGTTGACCTATACCTATACGACTAACTTGCTTGGCGAGAGCCGTGATGCATGACACGAGAGTGCCATATAACGCTCGCTTCAAAGCTTATCGGATCACCTCTCACTCGGAGAGGATAGCCGAGGTCTTGCAGAGCCTTACTTTAATAAGTCAACTTGCACAAGTCCACGTTGCTGCTATAGTTAGGCTTAGAAAGAAAAAGGTAGCACCGAAGAAAGGAAAGAGCGAGATGGTGGTTTTTCCTTAAATCCCCTTATAAGCCAACGGAGGCTAGAAAGGCATATTTGAAAAAGGAAGCAATCCTAGATCGATCCGGATCATATGAACAAGAAAACCTGTCCTTAACGGGATGGTCCGAGGTCCTTTCACTGATCTTCGTTGAGACATGATATAGATTTCCCGCATCTGAGATAGATTCCCCTTCGTAAGGAATTAGAAGTTTGTAACCGAAGTTACGACGGGGTCATCCTGTGACGCCATAGGCGCTTGCAATAGTGGCATATGATCCATGCGGCCAAGTGGCCCTTCGAACTGATTTACTAAAAGCTCTATCCGTAAAGGCCTCCTCGAGAATATTGTCCGTCGAGGGTTGATGCTTTTACGAGATCCAAATTGTGACTTCTCAATGCCCGGGCATCCATCCAATGCACCCCGGCATTCAACTTTCAAAACAGTACGAATCAATTCTCAACCTAGGTGTATCAAAAAACATTCTTTTCACTAAGCGTATAAAAATATAATAAAAACAACCTATAACGCTAGTCACTACTCCCACTGAGACTAGTAAGTAAGCCCCACAACCAAGGACCATAGAGACGAGTATATTTTTCGGGAATGGGTTATCCTTAGTGTTAGGCCCTGACTCGCCCTCCGTGGACAAACCTTGCGTAGGAAGCCAATGATCACAGGTGTCTGGGATGGGGTTTCAAAGTCCTACAGGTCGATATTGAATGAAGATAGGGGCCCTTCTTTTCCTTCGAAGCTTTTCACAATGCGCTACGATTATCTTCTTCTATATACGATATTGATTGCTCGTAGCTATCGCACAGTAGCTACTTTGTATACTTTTTTAGAAAGTCATTTGGTTTTCGGGGCAACTCTTTGCCTTACTCAATTGGATTCTCACCGCCGACATTCTCGCTTCCGCTGTTCATCCGCTAAGGAAACTTAGAAGGTAGCTCAATAGTAGGGGATGGTTGAAGACATCTATCTTCTCGCGTGTTATGAAAAATGACAAGTGTCGAAAAGAGTGCTCCGAGTTTTTAGGTAGGGTTTTTGGCTTTTCGTAAACCCTGGAGAAGACGAACGCAAGAACGGCGGAGGGCTTTCAAGCGCCTCGCCCGGTAGTAAAAAGAAGAAGAAGGGCGATGTTGAACCGGTAACGATGGAGGGTGTGTCGGTTTTGGTATCTCCGGTGGAACCAGCGGCGTGTGTTGATCAGACTGTCACGCATCAGGTTTTGAATGCTAGCAAGGATGTGGCCATGGCGGAGTCTAATGGCGTCCCTTCCACCGGGGTTGCTCCGACGACTGTGGCTCCCCCGAAAGCGACCTTCAAGGAGAAAGTTCTGGGCAAGTTTGTTCCGAAAGACTTCTATAAGGAGGACGAGTTCGGCCATATTACGGACAATGATGGACTAATTGAGGTTTCCACGAAGGATGCCTGGCCGTGCTTAAGAACGACCGAGAAACTGCGTGAGAGTCTTAACCGGCGATGGCAGAATTGTTTGATAGTTAAACTCTTAGGTCGCTCGATTGGCCTCAAGACCCTTGACGAAAAAATTAAGAAGTTGTGGATGCCAAGAGAGGAAATCGAATTGATTGAACTTAGCGAGGGACATTTCCTTGTGCCTTTCAAAGATACTAATGATCTTACCTTTGCTCTTGAAGAGGGGCGAAAGCGCTGAGACGTAAGGAGAAGGACACGAAGTGACTCGACAAAAGGAGAGGGGCTGAGGCTTATTTTTATTACTTGATGGTTCGTCGTTGGGACCCGGCTTTTGACCCCATGAATGCTTCTATCGATTCTCCATGAATGCTTCTATCGATTCTAACGCCGTATGGGTTCGGTTTCCGGGTCTATCTGTTCGGTACTATGATGATCGGGTTCTACTTGCTATGGGTACTTCCCTCGGTCGAGCCTTGAAAGTTGATCAAAATACACGTTATGCTTCTAGGGGTAGATTCGCGCAAGTGTGTGTCGAAGTGGATCTTAATCAACCCCTTGTTCCCAAAGTTTGCCTTGACGATAAGTAGTATAATGTTGAGTATGAGAGCCTTAAGCTTATTTGCTTTCATTGCAGTCGGATGCTTTCTAAGGATTCCTTTGTTATCGAACAAAAGACCGCAGATCCTAAGGTTCCTAATGAGGCTACGACTGTGCCGGGGACGGTGCTGGTCGCTGAACAAGGGGAGGATGCAAATGTTAGGCCGGTGGAGCAGCCTGCTTCGGACTTCGGTCCTTGGATGATTGAAAAGCCTAAGGTCTCTAGGAGAGTTAGTAAAGTTAACGATGGTGATAAAGGGAAGAAGACTGCCATGCAAGGTACAAGCGGGGGTTCGCGTTTTGCTGCTCTGGCCTAGCTTGGAGAAGGAGAGGGGAGTGGAGAGAATGGTGGTCCTATGACTGACGCGATTGCTCCTACTAAAGGAGCTGCGGTTCGGCTTTCTAACACCCAGGGTAAGAAGCATGATATGGGGCGTTCTGCTCCTAAGTCGGTTCCATCGGTGGTGCGCCATCCTACTGACCAGTACCCAAAGAATCATGCTCCTTTAGCTTCGGTTGATGTAAATGGGAAGGGCACTAATCCTTTAGCTGTGCACAATGCCAAGCAGGTTACAAGGTTGGTTCTTCCCAGTCCTAGTCCAATAACCGAGAGCAGATTAAGAAAAGGAAAGGCAGAGTGAAAAAATTAGTATCGAATGCTACACCAAGAAAGACTAGTTGACATTTGAAAGACTAGTTGACATTTTATCTGCCTTGAGTGTGCTTGAAAGACTGGTCTCTTCCCTGATTACGAAGATGGGGAAGCCTGAAAAGTAGTAGTAATAGCTACCCTTTTTAAACCTTGGAGAGAGATTCGCCGACGAACCCCCAGCATAGCCTATCGGATCAGCAAGAAAGCAGTTCGAATACATGAGACCTATACTCAATCGGAAGATAAAGATGAATCAGAATAGGCTCAAACAAAGGCGGGGATAGAAGATATTTCTTTAAACCCCAAATCCGGTACCGAGAGCAGATTAGGAAAGAGGAAACCCCGTCCTTAACAAAACCCTTAGAATAGTAGCAGCTTTATCCATTACTTCTCAGCTCTAGTTCAGTTCCTCGGATTGAGAGCCTACCTTTCAAAACTTAGCAGCTCTTCCTTTGATCGGCAGTAGGTAATAGACGGAGTCCACATCCAAATGGATAAAGACCCCCCACGAGCATCAGAATCTGAGTATGGCAAAACCGGTACTGGTTCAAGTGCTACATCGACTGCTTAATCTGGACCACGAGGAAGGGGGGCCACGTATGAACCAACCGCATCCACTGGTGAAGCGACGTAATCCACAATATGACTAATCGATGGAATAAAAGACCATCGCTCCTTCTCCATACAGCTACCCCTCTTTAATATACTCCAGCCCCTACCCATACCATCCCTTCTCACTCAGATCAATTGTATGGTCCTTCAGATAAAGAGAAAAGACAAGGCAGGGCCAAAGATTTCAAGTTAAGTTCTCGTGCTCGTAAAGCCCACTACTGATGATATCAATTTCCTACTACTCCATAAAATAGGGAAGGAGTCTTACTAAAAAAGAGTTGAAAAGGCACATAGGTCTAATTGCGCAGTGTCTTAAATTGACTCAACTATTCTCTTGCTTGAGTTGAGTGGATTAGCCGATCGATTGATGGTCCTAGGCTTGTATTATAGCTTAGGGTATGGTTTATTAAAGTAGTAGTAACGAGTCAGTATACATATATCCGATTTCATTCGTCGTGAGTGTTTTAACACGAGAAGGGTACGGTATAGAAGCTGGGGAAATAGCTACATTCGAGAATCAAGCGACTGTGCCCGTAATTTACCTGAACTCTACAAAATCAGCCTTTCCTTTTATACGCTAATGGAAGCAATTCAATTCCCGACTCATAGAAAGATAGGAATCAAAGCCCAAGCATCAGAAAGAGACTTTATAAAGATATCCGCTGGCTCGCATGGATCGGGATGAAAGAAAACTACCAGAAAGGGCTCCACGAGAGAACGAATTTCATAACCAGGGCTACTCCAATGAACTCCTATCCTAGATAGGCGCTTGTAGCAGCAGCGGTAGAACCTTCTACTACATTTGTAGAATAAGGAGTTGAAGCAAGAAATAATAGAGCAGGGCTCCCTGGGGCATAAGATTAAATTGTAAGCTAAGTTTCACCCGTTTATTTAGGGTTGTACTCAATTAAGGCGTAGAACAGCTTCTCGTTCGCCTTGTTGAGTCCATGCATGTAAGCTCTAATGATTTCTTCATCTCCAACACCTTCCACTTCCAGACTTGCGTCTTGAAAACGTTTTGTGTAAGACTCCAAGGACTCATTCGGTCCTTGTCTAATGCTGTAAAGGTGAAGGGCACTCTTTCCAATTCTCATTTTTCTGTGTAAGTTTGAGAGGAACGACCTACTCAACTGTGTGAAGTTTACAATGGAGCCATTTTCAAGCTTGTTGTACCAAGTGAGGGCTAACCCAGAGAGCGTGAGTACAAAAGCTCGACAGTGCATTGCGTCGGACGCCCTCTGCAACTCCATCGATGACTTGTAATGAGAGAGGTGTTCTCTCGGATCTCCAATTCCATTATACTTCATCTTCGGAACTTTGAAACCATGGGGGAGTTGGTTCCTGTTGGACGACCACAGATAAGGGGGAACTTTCTGTGTTTAAGAGATCAATAAATTCAGCCTCTCCCTTGGCTCTTGCTTCTCGTTCCTTGTCTCGTTCTTCCGACCATTTCTGCTTGGAGTTTGGCCACTGTGCTGAGCAACGTCAGGTTTACATTTGTTACATCTGCTACGACTCCTTGAGACTTTACATCATCCCTCTTCCTGTTTACATGGTAGGAACTTGTAACGGACATCTCTGTCACTTGGTCGTCTTTGGCCTTCCACCAATTACTGGTGTGATATTGTGTAGAGCAGATTGAGGCCGAATGCTTTCCATTACGTTATGCCATCCTTGGTCACGATGTTGTCATCACGGATTCTAAGGTAGCTGAGGTCTATGTAACAGAGTTGGGAAATCTTGGACTAACTATCAGTTACCAGAAATCCCTCATTTCTTACTCTGGGGCAGCCGAGTTTGAAAAGTGCTTTCGCATCCGGGCTATGTGACCACTGAAGTTCACCTCGAATCATCAAAAAGGACTTACCCTTACGTGGTAAATGAGCAGTCAAAGAATAAACTAAACCAAAGAATCTCTTTTCCCGTCTTTACCGATGTCACTGAAGACAGAAAAGAAAGCCATAAATTCACTTTAATACGGTCTCTAGCCGTTCCTAGGATTCCGTCTATCAATCAGAGTAGACGAAACGAAAGAAGAAGGAGGGTTTTCAGCGCCTTTTTCTCTTGTTGAGGCATAAGCCGCATTTACAATGATCTACCTTTCACAACGGCGCACGATTCCCGAGATACTTGGTACCAAGCAGTTCTGCCATTTAATCTGTGTAAAAATCCCGCCTATCAGACAGCTTTCACTTGGCCTGATGCTTAAATATTTTCATGATAATTGCGTGAATGATGAGACCGAAAAAAGACTAAAACAAGCTTTTGCCTGCTCGCTTTTCACAAGCCGAGAAAGATGTGTGACTCACTTCCGAACTCACTGGCTGTGAACTTACTTTCAAAATTGATTCACTCGTCTTCCTGTAGGTCGTAACTCTAGGTATGAACTTCCCTGTCCTCTTAACGATTATGGCACTGTTGGGAGAGTGTTATGGAAAAGGTTACACAAAGGCGATAGGTTTCAAATGCGAGTAATGGCAGGAAAGACTATTCTTTTATCGGGCAAAAGGTTCACTTTCAATGCCGAAACTAGCAAGTTGAATGGTCGAATAGGGCTTTACCCAAGAGCTTGACAATCAAAGCAGTGCGCCAGGGCACGAAGTAGCTCTCGTTTTTACTCCACCGAAAAGGACGCACGAGTACCAGAGACAACTGCTTCCTCCGAATCATAAACGGCACAGACATCACCATCATCACCATCAACATCCCAATCCGGAAAAGTCTGTTTTGATGATGGTTTAACCCCAATCAATCGATCCCTATAGGATGTATTCTGAGATGGGGGATTACTCCCACCGTCAACAACCATCCCCTCCTCACAAGCCTCAATCATATCCTCTTGATCATTAGAATCAGTGCGAGTCCGCTTGAATTTCCTGAAGGAACGTGGGATATCTTCTTTCGACGTTGGAGCCTCAATCATATCCTCCATCGCAAAGCAAAACAACCAGATATCCCCTCTTCTTCTTCGTCTTATCCTTTTGTTCGAGCTTTGCTTATTTCTATAATGTTGACTACTTTGGTACAACAAGAGGTATATAAGTTAATAAACCTTTATACTTATTTTTCCAATCTATCTCTCTTATCGAATGAATGTGAATAGGATTCTCTTTCTTGCATGCTTGAACTCACATAACCCTCCTTTTTTGCTTGGTCTTCAGTCTACCTTTCTCAATCATCGAAAAGTATGGAATGAATGTTCATCTGATATTGAATGGCGTCCCCCCTTTTTTTTCCATCACCCTAGTCTTTCATTGGAGCTTAAGTTTCGGGAATTAATCGCCTGGATCCCCTTTCATAAACCTTCGAACGATAATTCCAAGCTCCGTTCGTAGGGACAAATTTCCTTTAGTGTCATCTTCCGCATTTTGACATGCGCGAGTCAACCAGGTTTTTAGACACCGTAAATCTGCGATATCAGTCGTGTGATTGTTTGCCCACCGAGCCCCAGGGCTAGCAAAGTCTCTGATAAGCTGTTCCATTATTTCTTTTGTTGAGGGAATTTGCCCTAAGTTCTTGTATTTCTGACTTTCTCTCTCAATTAGTGGTGTTAGCAGGCCGGCCAAAGTCTGTTTTTTAATTTTGACAAAGGCCATTTCTTGATCAAATAAAGCTTTCGCCTCTGGTTTCATATTCAAATCCAGAGATTGTCGATCCGGATCCTCGGCAAGAGGAAGATTTAGATCCAAAGCGGGGCGCCCAGAAGAGCTAGCACCCATTCCTCCTGCTGCCCATCCATTAAAGAAAGAAGGCAAAGGTAGAAATGAGAAATACCAATGATAAATAGCTCCCTTTCCGAATGTTTGGGTTACATTGATTTCCATAACCATAACAAAGAAAGACAAAAATAACGAAAAGTGGTTGATGATTTCTGTGTTTTTTCTTAGAAAATGCGCGAACAAGACCGCTAAGGCAATTGTAGCTGCCCGGATAATCATCACAAACAATGTCTACTGCATAATCGGGAACGGGCACTGGGAAAAATAGAAAAAAAGTAGGCGTTTGCTATTGCTATAAGGGCTGCTCGCCTTTATACGGCTTGGCTTCGCCATCGCTCCTATGTAGTGATTAAAAGAAGAGGCACTTCTTTGACTCTTTTTATGCGATACTTTTTCATGATAGAAAGGTGAAAGCTCTAGTTGACCCTCTATTCCGTTGGAAACCGATGATTAATTTAGCTCAGCAGGAGTCATTACTTCTTCCCTTTTCTATGAAAGAGGCTCGGGCTGACTTATTATAGATGCAAGAATTGAAAGCCACAGGTACCGATGCAATACAAGCCTTCTTTCTACAACGGGAATGGGAAGTTGTAAATGAGAAAGTTTTATCTTTCTTAAACCATGCTCTTGATGACGTTTCCAAACCTGGGGAGTTGCCTAAAGCTCACATTACTCTTATTCCGAAGAAGGAAGTTACTCTTACTATGGCTGATTTCAGGCCTATTACGCTCTTAAATACCATCTATAAAATTTTGTCTAATCTAAGGCTCTGGTCAATCGTTTGAGAATTTTGTTACAAAATTGAGTTGGGCCCTTTCAGAGTAGTTTTTTGCCGGGGCGTGGAACTGGAGACAACATTGTCATTACTCAGGAGGCAGTTCACAAAGCTTGACTGACCTATTTATTGGGTAAGTACTTGATTAGCAGTCCTAGTATGAAACTTCGGTTTCTAAAGGCCGGTAAGCAGACAAATTAGTTCATGCAAGCAAGTTGAGAGAAGAAAGAGCACTTAACAAAACCCCAGGTTAGTACGAGTATACGTAACGAGTATCCCACTATGAATTAAAGCTAAGTAGGCAGATCTGGGAGTAAAGGCTGTGCTTCCATATCCACTTGTCCGAGGCATCACGCACAAGGCGAAGAACTAGGTTGAGGACGTGGGGTTCTGCTAAAACTAGAAAAACGGAATCAGAGGCTAAGTTGAAATATGGGGAAGTAGCATTAAATTATGGGGAAGTAGCATTAAATGAGCGAGAGGTATCTGAATCTTCGATATCAGATTTAATAAGGGATTGAATTGAGTCTTCCTTTTTTGTCGGCGAATCGTCTTCTTCGACCCCCTCTCCGGTTGTATTTTGCCATTTTTCACTGTATTTAGGCGCATCGTCTTCCTCTCATCCCAATGTAGCTAGGATACTCAAAGACTTGTACTTCTAGTCAAATCCACCACCAGTAGTGCTAATAGTAATATCCTAAGTAGGCTCATTTCAATGCCCTAATGCCCTTCCACTCTCTCGGTTCCCCATAAATGAAAAGCTGCTTCGTTTTCAGAAGCGATATGCAGAAGACATGGAAAGCGGGGGTTGCTAGCCTTCTGTCTTGCTAGCAGTGGGGTTGTCTCTTGTTAGCGGTATTTCTTGTTCTTTTCTTGTTGATGAGATGTCTAAGCGAAAGGAAAGGAATGGCTGTAAGGCTAGGTGCCGGTATCACCTATTTTCTTAGCTGCCCTTTAGAGCTAGTACCACCTTTGGACCAATCTATACTATTGTATGGTAAGGATTCTCATGCCTTAACCTTATTCTACCTACCTTTCTTAGCCAGAGGAAAGCTAAAAACTTGTACTGTAAATCCAATACTGATGAATAAAGGCTCTTTCTTGTTTCGACTGGGAAAGAGAGGAAAGCTTCAATCGCGGTGTACTTTTTATGTGTCTTTCTCCCCCGGGTTAAGCACTCAGAGCAGAGGTTGTCAAAAAGGGAGCAGGCAATAAGGGATAATGTAGCTACGCGTCGAACCAGTCTTTCTTTCGAGGTCCCGAATACGGCGATATGAGTTCCCCCTCCCCTGCAATTGTCTATTTCCTTTCTTCTAGTCCTGGATTTCATAGGCCTTTATCCCGACCTGAGTAGTGTGAATCCTTATCGAACTCTGAAGCCAGTACCGGAGCCAAACCCAAGGGCGGACGATTCATCTTCAGACTTGGAAATTGAAATTGATTAGAGTTCGGGATCGATACAAAGAGTTCAGAAACTTACTCTATCTTATTCCCAACATCAATTCCTAAAAGCCCAAGGCAGATAAAGCGATTCAGTCTTACGATTTCACTACACTAACGGGGCGGACTAAAGGTCTTGCCAGATCATAGGCTCGATCGAAAGCTTTTCTAGACACAGAAGGCGAGTACCTATTAGCCCCAGAGTCAGAGGAGTTAGTTGTGCTAGTATCTTTGTAAGCGAGGTTCCTTACCGCGAAAGAAGGTGGAATTGAATCTCTGGATCTGGTTCAAGGTACGTTCTCATCTACAGGAATCTGGAACCCTATCATCGCAATCAGGTCTCATCAAATCTATCATGAATTCCTATCCAAAAGAAAAGGCAATAGATCCTGAAACCCCTACTACTGATAGATAGTAGCTTGAGAGGAAGATAAGGTATAGCTCATATTCCGGATTAGCTGCTGGACCTTAGCTTAAAGGAAAGGCTGGTAAGAAAGGAAAATCCATAGATAGATGCTGAAACCCCAAGTCTGGTAAATCAGAAGCTGCTACAAATTTCACTTCTGCTTTGAAGAATAAGATTTATGCTTGTGAGTAGTGCGGATGCCTTGATGTTGCGTAGGGGATGAAAGCTGCTTGTTCACTTGCATGAGCTCGGGATTTCTTATAAATCCATCTCTGAACTCACCTTTCAAGTATTACCAAAGAGTCGGTCTTCCATTCTCTGACAATTGGGGTGGGGAGTTCCTTTGCTTTAGTAACGGTTCGTGAGCCATACCCATCATTAAGAGATCCTTTTAACCCCTTCTCCTTACAAAATCTTATTCGCTTCGATACGCTTCGCTTTTACCTTCGGACCCTTCGGTTACCTAAACCCTAAACTCAAGGGCGGACGAAAATAGAGCATGATTTACAGGTACGGTATGAAGAACCAGTAGCTCCATGGACTAGACCAGAAGGGGAGGAGCTCTATCTCTCCCCGGCGGATTATAGGTCTATTAGAACCGGAACTGTATTAATGCTTTTTTTCCTCATAACTGTATTAATGCTTTTTTTCCTCAATGGACAAGGCTCAAGCTTTTTATTGACCATCTCAGAAGACAGGTCATGATCCGCAGAGTAAGTCCGATGTTCTAAAGATGGGTTCATTTCCTTTCCCACGGCATCTTCTTCTGGTTCAGCAAGATGAGTAGTCCATGCCAGGAAATTTCATAAGTGAAGAGGCTGATGAGTAGAGGAAGTGAAAGCTGTTTTCTACTTCTGTTGGTTCTTCATTGTACAAGGATTTCGTATGAGCTAGAGGTAATGCTCCAGTTTCAATCTCTTCCCTTTACTTTCATAAACTACCTAATTAGTCTGCAACCGGGGGTAAGGACTGGTGACCTTTTCTCACAAGAGCAATCATTCAACCGGGAAAGATTGAATTGCGTATAGAAAGGAAGCACTTCTCGGAGCTGATGTATATGAGGAAGTCAAGGAAACTGCAAAGCAAAAGCACGACAATCGCCCTAACAGCTCTAGTTCTTGCTTCATCTTCAGACTATTAAGGCTTGGGAATCAGGCTCGTTGAGAACTTAACAGCGGCGAAAGCATGCAAGGGAATAACATTTATTTCCTTTACTTGAAGTACCAAACAAACAAACCAATTCCTATAAGACATGAAGGACAAACGCACGTTGAAAGAGCTTGAGATGACAGTCTTGTTTGGAGAGAGAGTGAGTAATGGGTATTAAGAACGAACGGTTGTGGAAATGTTAAAGGGCTGAATAAAGATTTAGCGCTTCTGGTTCTATTTGCAGAAACTGGGATTACCAATTTAGTAGCAGGCTACCGTTGCTAACATGGCTTGGTCAGATTACATTGACTTACTATCAGCCCGCCCAAGGAGCTAAATCAAGGGCGAAGACAAGTGACTTTCTAGATTCTGGTTGTTGAGGTAGGGGGTAGTACCCGAAAGAACTGATACAAAGCGCCTTAAAGGTGCGAAGCTGGTCTTGCCCTGAGAAAGACAAGACCGACAAGAAAACAAGGAAAGCGGAAAGCAAGTCAAGTTAAAGCATATCTTCATACGCAGAGTTGGCTCAATCTATATATCCAATCGCTCATTCCGATTATTACTTCGAGTTAGAGCTCGATCGAGTATGAAATGCAGATGAAAGAAAGGGACATTCATTTCACCCAAGAAAATCAATAAGCAATCCCGAGGAAAGACCAAGAGAAAAAAACAGATTTCGAGTGTCTGGTTAGGATAGGGTGTTGCTTGAAACAGCTTTATCTAATAAAACCCAATCAAAGAAATAACAACTCCCGAGCTAGCTCATGCAAGTGAAATAGAATAGAGTCTCGGCTTTGAAGCAGGTTATAATTTCCCATTGCTTCTGGCAGGAAATGAAGATGGGCAGATCAGGTGAGAGAAGAGATTTATACTATACCCCTTACTTTCAGAAAAGGGAACCTTCACTTCACTAAAAAGACAGAGTCCTCATCCTCCCCAACCTTTAGCTCAATAGACTAGCTGACGAGCTAGCCATAGCTGAAGAAGCAGAAGTTGCTTAATCGCAGAGGTATAAAGCAATCCCATCTATTCACTTGCCTAGAAACTTGATAGAATCTGAAACCCTGGGAGATACAAGTTAGGAATCCTAATCAACTACTTCCCGAATCTCGCATCCAGATGTTTATGGGATCACTTATTCAAAATCAAAATTAGTACTTCCGGTTGAGCAAATATAACCATCAGCGTCAGACTGACTTGACCCAACAGCCGTAGCAAAAGCAAAGTAGTTCTGCTAAGCGAAAAGGCAAGGAATGGAATGAAAGGAAGGGAAGGAAGATAGCAGTGCTTAAACCAAAGAACCTTTATGTATGATTTTTTTGAGGATTTCTTTCTACACCTACGAGATGAATTGGTCTTCGGCCCGAGAGATCAGTCTCAACATCGGCTAGAATGAAATAAAGATAAAGACGGCCAGCAAGCAATAACTCAGAGCGTAAGAATCTCGCCTTAATGCCCTCTTCAGGGAATTCCCATCCTACTAAACCTGAATAGCGTCTACGAAGCATTAGGCCGTGCCTTGAACCATAAGAACTAACGGGCATAGGCATAACAACCGTAGGGGCTAAAAGATTTTGTCGAATTCTCTACCCTTTTGGGAATGCAAATCATCGGGTATAGGTCGGTCTCTACCTCGGGCCATCGACATCATACGCTATTTTCCCCGAGAATCACCTTCGAACATGAAATCTTCTGGCAAGGCTTTGAAGAAGTAAAATGGAAAACCGAGAAGTAATCTTTAGTGAATCAGTCACTGTAACAGTAATAGTTGACTATCTTCCCATACATTTAATATTCATTCTATTTCTGAGCCTGTGCTATCATCAGCAGTGACACCTTCGCTTCTTACTCCAGGGAGAGAAAAACCGATAGCAAATAATGAAAGTGAACAAAAAGCTTTATCCCCTACCGTACCGCAGAGAGATAAGGAAAAGCTAACAGGTCTTGCTTCGGGTTGTAAGCGAGTGAGTAATTGATATTTGTGCATAGAATCGATAGCTACTAACCCAATAGGCCGGAATAGCTGATTTAGCGTCTCCTGCTTCAGTTCAAGCTGATGTTTGAGATTGCTTTGGCTACGGTACCTGAGAAGCGTCAAGGAAATTAGTAGTAGGACTGGTTTTAGTCTTTCTTTCTTGAAAAGTGAATTCATCAGTATGAAATTTCGAGTACTAGTCTTTAAGCCCTTAGAATTGCTTATGAAAAGACAGCTACAGGAACTCTAGCTCAATCGGGGTAGCCGAAAGAAAAAGGGCTTCTGCTGCTCGGTTTCGTTTCCCTGACCGGGTATCGACTGGATCCTCTCTAAGGACATTGAGAACAAAATCAATCCTGAAAAAAGGTGGTTTCCTATATAATCTTTTGAGAATGAAGAGGCAGCATTGTCTGCCCTAAGATTTGAAGGCGCAGACACTGTCATGATATTACCAGCCACTTCATTGTTCGTCAATCCTAAGCTGTAGTGTTCAGCACTAATGAGAGGATTTGGATTGTAGGGACCTGTGAGACAGACTAATGATTTTTGGGGGATAGATAGTTCCCATCCACTCCAAGAAGGGGTCATTCGATAAAGAGAATGAAATAGAAGATATGAATCGCGAAAAGAGTGGATGATCAAGGTCAGCTGTTTTTTCTGATGTTGTTGAGTCAACAGACCATGTTTTCCACATATAAAATATAAGGTTTTTCCAGTCTCACCTAAGAGTCCATAAAAGGACCCCTCCGACTTGTTCGCTTGACGGATTTCTATAACTCCTGCCTAATCTTCATTGAGAATCATCAATCGGATTTCACCACTAAAAGCTGTGGTATACACGACATATCATCTTCGACCCCACGGATACCAAGGACTCTCGCTATGCATGCGATGAAGCTGTAATCGTCCTGTTCGCGGCTCACTTCCTTCCTCTATTTTAGGGCTTTTCTCTACCCGCTTGTTGAATTTATTAATGACTAGAGACCTTGAGATTCTTTGTCCGAACTATTGGCTTCAGTTGGTGCTGCGCCCCCTTCTTCCTCCTCCACTTCCATCTCGATTCCAAGGATTGACTTATACTTACTTATAACAGGTCCACAAGATGAATATGAACATTTTTCAGATCTTCAATCGAAGAAAAAAGCAAAGTAGGGTTCAAACAAAGGCTGGTTGAACTCCATTGGTTTATTCTAAGCAGTGGAATGCATTGGTCTATGTGGTGGATAGGGAGAAGTTCTTTTCTACCTCTTTGTTGTAGGTGTCATCGGTTAACAACTCTTAATCTGTTAGGAAGACTTGTTAGGTGTAGTCACTTAGATGAAATTCCGTACCGTCACAGTTGAATGGGGTGAGTTATCGCGCCCTTACGTTTTCCAGCTCGGCAGCCTCCGGGAGTGTAGTCAGCTTGACTTATACTTATTTCTAATTTGCTTCTAAAATAGTCTACGGCCTGTGTCTGAATTCGATGTAGTTCCGTCAACCTTCTATTTCATTCCGGCTTGACGTGATAGGGGACTATGAAAGCCATCAGGTTCCAAACCCTTTGATTTTCTTATGTAATGTATTCGGGTCGAGCTCGTAACACTTCCCCTTGTTTTAGAATTCCGGACTGGGCCTTAGCGTCGCGCTTCTCCGGTGAGTTAGTAGAAGCTCTTTCCGGTCTTGCCTTAGAATAGGACTTACTCATACTTGTCTGATGGCGTTGGGGACAGAGGAAAAACCCGATCTATTAACTAAGAAAAACCCGATCTATTAACTAAGCAGTGGAGTGGAAGAATTCAATTCATAGTCTAGAATCAGAAGCAATAAATAAATAGGCATAGGCGCCTGAAAGAGCTTATGAAGAATCTGGGGACGAAGGTAAAAGCGAAGCGAATAAGATTTTGTAAGGCGAAGGGGACGAAGTAGATGAGCCGCTAGGCGAAGGGTACGAAAGAATGGTTGATCTAGTCGAATCACGGGAAGCTTCGAGTCGGAGTTAGCCTTTTATGCTAGCTATCGAGCTAAAGGTAGAGAGGGGAGTTCACGGCTATGGCGTATGGGGAAAAGGAATATGGATTTTCACAACCTAGCCCTTTTGCAGAAGACAGCCTGATCAAAGCGAGACCCCTGATCTGATCTCGGGACATCGACTAGAGAATCAAAGAAGAGAATAGAAGATACGAATCGAAACTCAACTGCGCAATAAAAAAATCTTCCTATTCGATCGATTGGTTGGTTAAGCGATTACGTGAAGAAAGACCTTTTCTCAAACAACTAATTACTTGAGAGATACAAGCTAGGAATCAAAATACACTACAAGCCCTAGTAAGGTTGTTAGCTTTTCCTCTGCTTAATGCCGAAGAAGGGGTATAAATAAATCCCTATCTTGCACCATCGCTTGAATCTCCAACTGAAATGAAATTCATTAGCGGAGAAAACCCAGGGGAAAAGTAATATGATGGAGCTTTCACCTCTAGGCGAACTGGATAGAGGAGCTATAGACTTTTGATCGTCTTCCGGGGTAACTGGTCTCTTTTCCTTTGTAGTTTCCCGAATATGAATCTGCTTTATGTTATTTATGCACGGAATACACTTGAGTGCAGGAGAGAGAGGGTAAGGCAACGAAGGAGTATCCGATCTTTGCTCGTGGTGCGTCGGTGCTTAAATAAACGAACATCACTCAATAAAATAAATATTGTAATAGAAGAGATCTAACCCGATCGAGAAAGGGGGGTCTGGTCCGATCGTTATATGAATAAACAAGAAAATAAACAATAGAAGATACGAATCGAAACGAATAAGAAACCCAAAAGATAATCCTATGAACATGAGGTGAATAGAAGAAAGAAAATCGAAACTCATAATCAAAAAGAGAATACCGTGCGTGGTATGGGCCAAGAAGATCGAAACCTACCCAAGAACGACGCCATTACTTACACTATCCTCTGTTTGCATCATAGAATCCTACTCCATGCTAACAACTTATTTTTCTCTAGAAGCTCCATTGACTCCAACACCCAAACTGCTACCACCCTATATAATATTTTTATCTTGATAAGGGGGAGGAACCCATATTAGGAAGGGAAGTATGTGTTGCTGGGGCAATAGGAGACAATTCTTTTGTGAGACAATTCTTTTGTCTTCTCAACTTGTGTGGTACGATCAACAAGATTCGATATATCTGCCAGGGCGGAATCTTTCTTCATGACTCCCGAATTAGACTCTTTGTTGGCCAGAGATTGAGCAATTTTCACAGAACCCACATCAGAAGCCCTTGTTAGAACCCGACTTTGTGCATAGCGAAGCTGCATGCTGGAGCCCTTTCTTGAACTTCTCTTTTGCCCCCTTGTTCTCTCTGAAGTCAGAACGCGATTTAGCACCACCATAAGCAGGTATTTCTTCAAGTGTGCTTGGGACGAATTCACCCTTCTACAAGTTGACCTCCTCTTCTTGAAGGACAGCAAAACGAGAAACTAAGTTGCTGGCTGTATTAGTAGCAGTAGCCGAAACCGCAGCCCCTTTCACAACTTTATCAACAAACAGGTTCAACTCTTTGCTTAGACGTATGTCCTTCCTTCCCTGGATTAGGCTTACGATATCCCTTTTTCCCAATCATCCAAGGATCGAACTTAACATCTTCATATGCTTTGACAGGTGCTTTATCCTCCCCAAGGTGTGAAATTGAATAAATAGGAATTTCTTAAGAGTTCATTGTGAGTCTGCTTCAGCCACTTCCCCCTTATCTTTACCGGTTGAAGAGCCCGGCATTAGTGCTAAGCCCCTTACTATACCATATGCTTGCTTGCCCTTAGCTCAAAGTTTCAGAGAAGTTAGTTGCTTGAGAAAAGCTTTCCTTATCGAGCTACGGTAACAACTGAATAACTATGGGATGAGTGCGCATTGACGATTCTCACTTGATGGATAGATAGAATCCGAGTTAGAAGAATAAGGTATGACGTAGGTAGGGTGCCTTACCTTTTCCACCGATTGATTGAATACTGAAATGTGGAAAGTGGAATTGGTTGGTGGGATTCCTATGGTCAAAATGAAAAAGGAGAGGAAAAAGACCAGCCTTAGGCCTCTTCAGCTAAGTAAGTGTCAAGAAAGACCGTTGCCAGCTACTGCTAAAGGGCTCTATAAGCAACCCACATCTACACAAGCCCAGTCTAATGCCGAAGGTACAATCCCCGTACTTTCTTCCCTACCACGAGTGTTTGAGACCCCCTTGGCCTCACAGGAGCTACTATCCCTGCCCAAGCTTCTAATCTGTCTGCTCTCACAGTAACTCTTAGTCTATTGGTTGTATGGAAAGGTTCACCTATTGGAAGAAATAAAAGAGGGTTTCGGCACATGCACATGTAGTAGCAGACAGAGTCGCGATGCCACGATGTTGGATAGTACCGAGGAAGATAGAACCTTCAAGCGAATTACCAATAAATCTGTCTTTTGCAACCTTGAGCTAAGTACGAGCAAAGAAACGAGCTAATTCCCATATTCTTTCTTTCGAGTTACATAAATAAGTCTATTCCGAGGGGTGATCTCGTAGTTCAAGAATCAGAAAGAGAAGAACATCCATCTGTAACTGATAGACTGAAATGGAATGTTTGCATTCCCAGAGTCTGCCAATTCCGGGTCTTGGATGGATATGGAAACTTAAACCTAAACCTGAAACGGAAAAATGGTGCTTTGGCCATCAAAGTGGATCTAGAAAAGTAGCTAACGGGATTTCCCGCTATATATTAGAGTTCTTAGCGTGGAGAACAGGATTTCACTGCGTAATGCCAAAGGTATTATCCAAGGAATTGGAACGGAAACCCAGGAAGCGAAGGCTCTAACCAGTCAGTGGTCTTTTCCATGGAGTATGACGGTAGGGTCCACCACGCTCATTCAGTCGACACTATACAAGAAGATATGTCCCAACATGCAAGATTACTCAGGACACGAAAGTCTCACTTGCAAGTTACAGGAATGAAAGATCTTGAGACTAGCTGGAACAAATTCTCGGGTCGGTCTCCTAACACAACAAACTGGTATCAGAGCAGCGTTTCGGCTGCAAACAATCATGCTGACTGTCCTTGCGGTATTTGCCGGATAGTTGTGCTTTGGTATTCTTTGCTGCTTCCGATATGGTTGTTTAATGATGGGCTTGAGGCTATTAAGCCCGAGAGAGTGGCCCATAGGATTAATGGCACACGAACGGTGTATGTAAGCAGTGGAGTGTAAGGGGGGAGTACTTTTTGTTGTCTTTCATGCCAACTCTTCTCCTATCGGCTCAGCGACTACATTCACTTACCGCTTATCAGCTCAGCCCTATACTCTTTCTACCCAGCTCAGTAGTACAAGAGGAATGCTTCGACCTCATCAACGTATAACAATTGCCGTGTCCTTCTTCTCTTCCGCTTTTCTAGCTGATTGAAGCTGGGATAGCCTCCACGTAACTAAGATGTCCGTCTTGAGCAAACTCTGCCCTACATAATAAATACTCCGCCGCCCTATCCTATGGTCTCGAGGCAAGTGGCATAAAAAAAAGCCCTTCTTTTCATTACAGAGTTGGGATTTGAGCTAGGCTGCTACTACGATGCTTGAGGTGTGGTCAATCCTTGTATATGCCTTTTTTTTCTAGTGTACTACTTATGGACTTGCCAAGAGCTTGATCCCTTCAAAAAACTGTACTTCAAGTGAGAGCTAGAGCGCTTCTTTCTTTTCTTCGCCTCCTCCCGTCTGAGAATTACTTGAAATAGATCGAGTGCGCCTTAAGTATCTTATTATAGATTCGTTAGAATGTTAGCTCCACTCCCTAGTATGAGTCGCAATGCTGTCTTTGATTTGAAAGATTCTTTGAAAAAGCCTATGATCGGGATCAACCCCCATGATCCACATATCAAATGTGACCAACAGTTCCACAATGGAAAGGCAACTTCGACTAGGTAAAGTCGTGAGGTTAGATGCTAGAACTGCGTTGGGTTTATAAATCCAGCTATCGAGCTGAGCCCATGCTAAAGTTGAAAGCGCGAAATGATGTAGAAAGATCACCACCTCGTGTGCGTGGCTAGCTGGACTATTGATCCTTCCTCTAGAGTATCGGATTCCCTAGCAATCACCACAGACTGGCTCGTAAGCACCTGGGAATGCCACTACTGCTACAAGTAAGACTGGGCCTCAGAAATGGCATGAACGGAAGCGAAAGCACTTATCGGAGAATACTAAGGCCTTGTGCTTAGCACCACACTAGTTGTTCACGTCGACGCGGGATATTAAGGAAAAGTCACTTCGCTAACTTACCCCTGTAGTTCACTCTGCTTCCCTAGACAAAGTGAGTAGGTCGAGGTAGAGCAAGCACTAAGTTGAAGTAAGTTCTTTGACTGCGAGTGCGGGTGTGGCCAGTCAGCTCCGATACCATACTTGGTAGACCCCTCACTCTTTCTATATTGCAATAACATGGTTGAGGCCCCTTGGCACCTAAGTTATAATGGGTGAGACCAAGGTCCTTGAAGTCTTCCTATTCGATATCGAGTGAAGTGCTTCTTTTGATATGACAATTGTCGGGTAAGATGCTGACTTTGCTGGGTATGAACTCATCCCTTCCTGCTAAATAACCCTTTTTCTCAAGCTGTCAAACATCCTAAGTGGCGTGAAGTGAAGCCATGGCGGATAAGTTCAATGCACTTATTGCTAATAATACTTGGGAGCTTGTTCCAATCTCAAAACTTGGTCGGTTGTAAATGGATTGATAAGATGAAACAGCCTTCTTCTGGCTCTATTGAGTTAAGGCTCGGTTCAAAGGGGCTTCGATTTTGCTGAAAGAAGGACTTCGTTGACAAAGATATTGGTTACATAAAGCGTACTTGTCCATATTACTGGACCCACTGACGCTTTTCCAAAGCTGCTCCCATTCCTCAAAGCCCGGCAGCAGAGTCAACCGGTCGGTTCATGAGCTGCCAAAAGCGAACTCTACGCTCGGTAGCTACCGGCGCTTCCCAACTCGTTTCAGTCAACAGATGCCATAGCCCTCGGCCCTTGTTTACAAAACTTGGCTATGATTCACATCGAGAAAGAGGAGTGGAACAAATACCTTCCAAGTATATCGGGACTCTACCTATTTGTCTTGCCCTGGGCTTACGTGACGATTGAGGATTTGAGCGAGAATGGTAGAAAAGAAAGTCTTTTTACAGAACGATAGATGAGATCTTTTCCTCTTCTGAAAGGTTCGAAAGAATGGCTATTCTCTTACTCGTGTCTTGGCCACAGCTACTGCTACTGCTCATAGTCTCGGACTTGCTCGCCCGAATCTCCTATCTCTCAGTTTCTTTCTGAATCTCCTATCTCTCAGTTTCTTTCTGTCTGTGGGACTGGCTGACTCTCAAACCCGGCTTACCTTACTTATGATATTTTATATCCCATTGGCTGACTCATTACTGGCTTAGAGGTTAGAACGTTTGAGAGGGGATTTCCCATCATTATTCTATCTTTGCTTTATTTACTGCTTACGGATACAAGACTAAGGTTTCAAGATCTTAGTACATACTTGTGCTAAGGAAGAGAACCTGGTTTTCGGGTTTGATTACTAACTCAAAGTCTGCTTACAGGGTTAGCTTACTACGCTGGGTATACTGGATTAGCCGGTTTGTCAGCGGCTTAAAAGAACCTTCCTTTCTTTTCCCGTTGGAAGCAAGCTACCTCACTACTCCTTGCTGGTGAGCTTACTTCTACAGTACAACGCGGGGACTTAGATATTCTATATCTTTTTGATCTCGCACATCTAATAGAACCAGGAAACTAGCTATAGCTCTTGCGCGCTTCCCTGCTTACTCCACTTCCCTCGTGTCAGCGGGATAGAGTAGCTACGGTTGTTTGGTGTCCCAAGTTTGTACCGAGAGCGAGAGAAGAGAACTTGCTCACGCTTTCCAGGCCCTGGAGCGACTCCTGTGATTACCAAAACAAAGAAAAGGATAGGTTTTTTTTCAAATCCTTCGCCCGAGTAGAAGCCAATTCCCCTAGTGAAGACACTCTTTCTTGGGAAAGGTTTCCGATCAGCGAGCACCTGTTAATGTCACAACTACTCATGAGAGGGAAGTTGAAGCCATTCTGAGCAAGCGCAAAGTTGGTTGTCTAAATCTCCCTCTGTAGCTTCTGTTGCTGTAGAAGAAGAAAGAATAGACGGATAGATTGGAAGACTTCCTTAATCAGACAGTTTCACATAATCTTACTTCAAGGGTCGTTATGAGGTTAGGTATAGAAAGAGTTCGAAGTGCATTTTCTAAAAAGATTCATTCACAAGAGAGAGAAGAGAAACTAGATAACTACGTGACTTAAATATGTAAATTTTAGTTATTCCGTTACTACTTTTATGCTAAATTGGATTGATCTATCTTTTATTAGATAGAAAAGCTTTCTCCTATCTTTTATGTAATTTCGCGGACTTTCTTTTCTTCTCTTGGATTGGTATCTTTTCCCGTGCTTGTTTTCATTATACATCATAAAAGCCTAAAAACAAGGAAACCCGCTTGTTAGAACGAATGGTTAGGTCTCGCAAGAGACACTACTAACTTGCCTCCTCATACTAGAAGAGAACTGAACTCGCTAGTCCCTCATCTGCTTTAGACTTGTTAAACTAAGATAAGACCCTTTAAATAAAAAAAAGATATCAGACTGGAAACTAGAAGGTTTGGAACCCTAACAACGATACTCAAAGGGTCAGGTCAACTCACTGCTTCTATCGCCTCTCCATACCCAAGCCCATAAAGATAAAGCAAGCCATCTCTCCACCTCCACCCGGGCGATTTTCCTTTTTGAGGAAGAAAAGGCTCTTTGCAATAAGCGCTGTTCGAGGAATAGAATAACCATATCCGCTGCTGTGAAAGTCTCCGGTCTTACAGTAAGCGCTCTTAGGCTAATAACCGCAGTTCTAAAATCTAGCAAGTTCAATTTTCACTAATCCGAATCAAGGGGTTTCGAGCGATGTCCCCATATGCGACCATGGAAAATGGAAGGGCATTGCGTTAGAAAGGTAGACTATGAGCAAAGTAGCGGAGGAAGAAGTGACAAAAGTTAGGGTTGTTTCCACACCTGAACCTGAGGACTAATCCGAAGAAGCTGATACAAGGTTCGCAGATGCTGACACACAAAGTATGGAGTTTCCAACTGATTGACCAACTAGGTTAGGAGTTGAACCAGTAGCAGGAGTTGAGCCCTGGGTTACCAACAGGGAATCAACCGAAACTTCAAGATCAGCTGCAGATCTAAAAAGGATTAGATTACAATACAAGCTTGTCAATTCATAGACCTATGTTATGTGCTACAAAACATCCTGATTTCCAGGAATTCCCTCTTCAGCTAAGGAATATCTTCTTGAACTGCTGATTCTTGATAGGACACGCGCGTATAAAAGGCCTCCACTACGCCCAAAGCCGTTAACCTTATGTTCTGTACAAAGCTAGCTTCATCCCAACTAAGATCCTGCATTCCAATAGAGACCTTACACCTCCATGTCCATAGCCGCCAAATAGTTAGACCAAAGATAACTTTCCAATGAGAGTCCTTGGACTCATGAAGATTGTCAGTTAACCAGACCGACAGTGGAGAAGAAAAGAAAGGAGCATAGCTTCGAGCAGTCTCAAAATTCCCCCTTTCCTTCTTTGCAAGAGGGCTGTCCCTCAAAATGTGTAGGACATCCTCCACCTGATATCCACATTGACGACAAGCCCCTGAAGCAGCCAAACCCGAACGAAAGGGTAGACTGTTAGATAAGAGCCTTTACACGTGAAACTAAGCACAGAAAGAAACTCCATCGAACCGGTAATCTCAGTTTCCAAATCCAGCTAAATTACCAAATACCCACGTACTCATCCTCAGCTAGCAAAGCTTGATAGGCTGACCTCGAAGTGAACAAGCAAGCCTGACGACGTGTAGCTACGCCCGCCCCTTAAGCGAAGAAAGAGCTTTTCTCATCCTACCCATAATTAAGGGATGGATTTCTTTTATCGTCTTAACGAGCCTTACCCAACTGACGAGCAAAAGCTTAAAGTCTTGCCAACAGCTTGCTTTGATTACATCAACCGCTGACTTAGGGGTTTAGTTGTTCTTCTGTCCCTACCTACCTCTCTAGCTCGGGAAGGTGAGCTCTCCGAATCGAATCTAACGAGCTAGCTAGAAAAGCTCTTCATTCATCTCACTATCTTCCCCGAACCCTTCTCAATAAATAGGCAGACGATCAGGATCTCACGTTAACATCATTACGTGGATTCCCAAGCTAAACCCTTTTTCTTGGGGTTGCGATTGAAATAGGACTCGTAAGGGTTAGCTTTTCTTCCCCGGTTGTTCTTATTGGTCCTGGATCCGGTTATGGAATTCGTATTGTATCTATCCTTTTCATACCCATATAGTAAAGCAGATGCAAAGGTAGAACCTATTTCTTGGTAAGTTTTTGATTTGGGTTATTCCCTTTCGGAACCCCCCATAGCAAAGGAAAGAGAAGAGAGAGACTAGAAAGCGAGTTATCGGACTCTTTCTTGGTTAGGTCTTGAGGTATTGGATTTCTTTCTTTTTGTATCTCACGCGAATTCAAGAGACAAAACCACTCTGATCAATATAGGGGAGAGAGTGGGCTATAGGCAATAGCACACGACCGGATAATGTAAGCAGTGTAAGCCTTTGAAACCTATGCTCTCATGGAAACTTTACGTAATCTTTCTTCTACGCATGTAGCCCATTAAGGAAGTTGTGAGCGAGTGAGACGAGAGGAGTGGAAGGGGCAGAGTGCCTCCAGAGACCTAGCTGTCTATTCGATATCATATTATGAAACTATATCCCTAGCTTGGACTTATATTATACCGGAAACCGTGCTGATAATCATTTGTACTGGGTTGACTGCCCATTTTCTAGTCAGGTGAAATGCTTACGATCTTGTCAATTTGAAAGGAATCCTTTGTAGGCATAGCTGGACGAATCCCTATGACTTAATAAACATAGGCTAGGCTTTGAGGCTAGCTGAGTACTTATCAACAGCAACAGAGTTCAATATAATAGTTGTCCGAGTCAGGTAGAGAGTCCTCAATAAAGAGTCATCCATCATAATTTCTAATCCTTTATACAATTCATCCGATTGTTAGAATCAATTAGACTTTAGCTTTTGCAAGAGATTCGATTTCGAGAATGGGGCTACTTCCTCATTCGCTGCAAACCCATAGAACCGCGTAACCGCCCACCAATACTGGAAGTCAGAATGAGAACTAACCGAATCCTATCTTTGGAACGAGGACATACATGCGTACCTACGATCCCTTCCGTCCCCTCTAACTCCTCAAAGCCTAGAGGTTCAGTCCTTCGAAAACCCGAGAGTCTTCAAGAGCTTAACTCAATAGGTAGAGAGGGGGTCATTGGCTATGGCACCCGATCGAGCTCTGGGGCTATGGCACCCGATCGAGCTCTGGCTGCTGCTAGTCTTCCTTCTCCTTCCTGCCTCTAGTCATGGGAAAAGGTGTCTGGCACTTAGGTTGAACACGAGGCTGTTGTATTCCAGTAATAGCTTGGCACCTCCCAAATTCCTTAGAATAGGAAAAAGCAAACGAGGAAGTTTCAAAGGGCCGAATAATTTGATCCTCAAAGACAGCACAGTTTATGCCTCCCCAAATCGCCCAGGCAGTAAGCAAACTAACTCGAAGCCAGTCTGGATTTTTGTCAAGATTAGCCTCCTCTCGCGCCGGATCTTCATCGTGCGGTATTGAATCATCATGAAGAAAGAGTTCCCAAACATGAGACCATACCTCTGCTGCAAAAGAACATTGCTTGACAGCATGAAGACATCTTTCTACTTCTTCCTTACACCGAGGACAAGTTCGATCAACATCCATTCCCCTCGCATGGGGGTTGTCCATAACAGCCAATGACTCGTGAAAGAGGCGCCATGTGAAGATTCTTACTTTCGTCGGAACATCAGCTCTCCAGATTTTACGTAGACACGCTTTGTTATCAGCCCAATCATCCAACATAAATGATGCTTCATCAGTGTGCAGTTTTTGAAGGAATCGATAATCACTTCGACTAGTATACTGTCCATTTTTTATCAAAGTGCCAAACTACAAGATCCCGTGGAAATCTAGAGCTTAAAGGTACTTGCAAAATAGCTTCTGCTTCTTGCACATCAAAGGAGTACATAACCAAATCATAATTAGAGAAACCCCCACTGTCACTAATTAAATCCGAAACAAGCAAGGTACTTCAAAAAGTAGCAGTAGCCGGTCTTTCTCGTAGCAACTCAATTTCGTTTCGGTGATGAGTATCTAACTTTCTTGTTTTTCATGCGCATCACTAGTGACCTAATACTCCCATAAATTCACTAGAACAGCCTTTCGATAGTATCTGTCCTATCTTTCTTTATGGATAGTTGAGTAGCCTTACTTTTTCAATCAGCTGAGCTGGGCGATATATCATTCAACTTTCATTTTACCCATTATAGGGGTTGCTTGCATTCCTTTCCTCCTTCTACTCCATTGGACTACGCGCCTTACGGTATAGTTTATGCACTTACTGAGCGTGTCGGTGTAGACTCAAAGCGCTTATGTAGTTGATATCCAGGGGATACTTTCTCGAATCCAGCTCGTAACATAATCGTAATAGTTGTGCGCTCTGTTCCATCTTTTGGAGCTTTCCTCTTCGATTCCAGCAGACCCTTCCCGCTTAGTAAAAGTGCAGATTGGGGTTTTACAATCCACCCACATGAAGACACATCGCAAATCTATATGATTGAATGGCGCTTAACGCATAAAGAGCAAGAAAGCCGCTCACATCCCTAAGAAATTGATTGGACGACCAATTGCGTTATTAATGAAAGTCAAGTTAGAAAGATAACTTCACTTACATACATCGACCGACAATAGGGTCCGGCCTTTAAGAGTAGCTAAGACTGATAGGGATTATGGGCCACCTTTAGGCTTTGAGGAACTATCCGTATACGACAACAAGACCAAGAAGAGTTTAGAACTCTAACTATTACTAAACATCTACGCACCGGTTAACTCACCATCCCGTAGCTACATCGCGGAAAACTCCTCTTAGAGAGAAGAAGATCTGCGCCGATAGAAAAAGAAGAGGCTTTATTGCGGTTCGGTCAGCCCGTCCTGCTGTTCCGCGTCCGTATATCCTATCTTGGAAAGACTGCAAGTACCCTTTTAGAATGAATGTCCTTTCTAACAATTTAGAATTCGCTTTCTCATTGGCATTTCCTTTTAACTCATAGTCATCTGTACCGTTCGCAGCTACGCAGAAATGAATCAGCTCTTCAGACTGAGAGGTATTCATCTTCAGAGTTGGGAATGGCTGTAGAGACCGTTTTGAAAGATGTTATGGATGTAACTCTCTACTATATTGTACGACGAAGCTCTTTCTTCAATTTCAATAGATCAGGTTTGACTCCCCTTCTCTACTAATGAGAAGTCACGTGTTTGGTTCCGAGCAAGCCCTCTCTCTTAGGGTAAATAAATGGAATCGAACTCAATGTTATGTCTGAAACCTTTTTCTTTATCACGGCTTGATCCACTGTCCGAAATGCGTTATGCATATAAGGCCCCCCTTTTTGGCGCAAAACCCTGTCAGCCCGGGAAGGATGCACAGAGGTGTGTCCAAGCAAATATGCTATACATTGTAAAACCCGCTTGTGAATTCTTGGTGTCAGAATGGAAAAGATCACTGATCAGGCGTTCCGTCCCGCTTCCCATTTGTTTATTTCTTCGACTAAAACCTTCCTAGCTGTGGAAACTTGAAGGGGTTGGTTAATAATGGGACCCCGATTTGAAGCACACAGGGAGAGTTCGTGATCGATAGACTTTCTGCGCTTCCTTACGTTCATGGAAGGGGGAAAGCCCAACCAACCTTATTAGTAAGTAGTACGGGAGCCCCTGACTTCAC